GAGATAGAATGGATGAATCTTCCTTCGCCCGAATAGAGGGTTACTTCCCTTGTTAGGTTCAAGTACGTTATATGCTTTCCTAGGTGCTTAAGTCAATGAGTGGATCTGGGAGACTAAGGCGGGTCAGCTCAGTTAGATGCTGTGGACGAAAGGCTTTCACTGGCCTATCGGCGGCTCGGGGAAGAAGAGGTCTTGCAGCAGCAGTAACATATGTAGGAGGTTTGGAAGAAAGTATGAACGGGGCTTGCCCCCCTATTGGGGAACCTTCTAATCCCGATTCTGCCTTTGGAGCTATAGCTATATGAAAATGTCATTTTCTTTTTTCGTTTTCTTACTGATTTCGGCTCGCTACCTATAGAGCCCGCTTGATAGAGCAGCATCGTTACCAGATCGTTTTATATAAGGGGAATTGGCTTGAAGATAAAGAAAGGCTGCCGGCTCGTAAACTCGCTCCTAGGTATCTATAAAAGGGCAATGAAGAAGAGAAAGAATCTTAAGCCGGACATAGCGATTGGCGAACCACAACTCGTGCTTAAAGCTTCTCCCTTTTCCCCTTGCACTGGACGCGTGTGCTGGGTAGCGGAGACCTTCTTCCCTCCCTCTCCCTTCTTATTCTGCCTTACCTTTCTTTCTTCTTGTCTTCTTTTTTTTTTCGATCCGGGGGAAGTTAATGTGGGTTACTCTATGAATGCAAAAGAATAAGTGGTCTTCTAATACTAATATAAGAATGCTTTTTTAATCTCTTTTTCTGTGCTTTTTAGTGAGGGAGCGAAGCCGTGGGTCTCACCTGTAATCCCGGAATGGAATAGCCGTACGAGGGAATGTGAGGTCTCAGAGTCGGTGTCTAAGTTCTCTACCTCTACATAAATTACATCTTTCCTATATGAAGACAGAGTACCAATCAAAGGAGTACTCATTCTCTCAAACTAGAAAGCTCTTTTTAGATATAAAAATTTATCATATTTCCAAGTAGTACTCATACGCCTGGTTAACAATAAAAATCTACGTCACATGCTAGATGCAGTACAGTTTCGTACAAGCCAAGCACAGACCTCACCCACTACTACCGGCTTTCGCTGGCCTGGGAGAGCGAGTCATTAAGCTAAGGCTAAGATGTCCCGGTACTCTGGAAATCTGACTTCTGCTCAAAGGAATGAGTGGGCGTAGGAGTCAAGGGAATGAACACAACACATACTGGGTCTCCAGGTGAATAAACCCAAGGTCTAAACCTGTGTTGTAGCGGAAAAGAAAAGGGAAGACAGATACAGATCCCAAAAGCTCATAAGAAGTCCCAAGGTTAGGTACGCCTACTGCTTAGCTTTGGAGTGAATGCGTAGCTCTGAGCTCATGGTCTTTCTTTGCTTTCGGAGGTAGGAAATAGAATAAAAGTCCAAAAGCTTGAGGCAGCTGTGTCTGTGTAGTGACTCCGTACCCAGTGTGGGTTGGTTGACTCCTGCTTCCCACGGGCTAACTAGATAACATGAAATGACTATACTATATAATAGAAATAGGCACCAGGTCTCGTCTATAAAGACAAGGTAATGCTCTACCGAGGACGAAGCTAGAGTGCTTTCGTGTAAGTATGTGAAACAGAGCCAGTAGAAGAGAACTCGGATTCCCGGCGTGAAAGCTCATACCTCATAAATTACATATATGAAGACAGAGCCAACTAGTACCATTCCGGCTTGCAAAGTATAGGCTACACAAGCAAAGGGTATCTGAGCAAGTGAGTCTCTGCTTGCTTTCTTGAAATCTCCTTCTTTTATAATATAAATTATATAATGAAGAGAGAGCCTATTTTATTGCCTAGTCCAATCCCTAGAAAGTCGTATTACCACAGCTACACAGGAACAAAAATGAATCTACGTATTTTTTTTTTTTTCACATGCTATTTGCTTAACACGTACAAATCGAAGTCAAAGACTAAGACTTGACTTCGTCTCTTCTTGCACTACCAGTGTGTACAGACAGAGCCAAGACCATGGTTTTATCTGAGTCAGTATCCACCACAATCAGTCTTGCTTCTTGTCTTGGGATGAGTGAATTCACTTAATAGAAGGTAATGCGTTCGAATGCAGACATGGTGTCTTTTCTTTCGGTCAGCGGGACATAGACCCTGAGTCCTAAATAACAGTTCAAGTTCCCAGGAGTGGTTCTCCATAAGGAGGAATGACGCCAAAAGCGAATGCATTAATCCGTTTCAGGGGTTAGGTAGGATGAGTCCAAGTACTCTAGTGCGAACACCGAGCCAAGGCAGGGGTACTCACACGAGGTGTCTGTTAAGGGAATCAAAGAATCTAGAAGCTCTGTTCCCAGTGCGAATGCATTATGCCCGGTTGACTCAGTTAAACCAGCTAACAACACTCTGAACTCCGAGTGGCATAGGCGCGGGAAGACCAGTAAAAAGGTCTCGTAAAGGTTTTCCTTGGGCAGCTAAAAACCATTGATCCGCTGGGAGTCACACCAAGAATTTTGTTACCTTAGCTTTGCTTTAGTGTCTATGGGTGCGTATATGCCCTAGACCGTTTCGTTTATACCGGCTTCTTGGGTAAGATAGAAGAGAAAGATCTCATTATGTGCCATGGCACTACCAACTCAGAGCGTGTGCCCTTAGTTCTAGTTCTATCTCGTATGAGAAAGACCGGGTGCGAAATAAGTGGTATTGGAGTCGGAGTCCCATAACATCGTTAACCCGATTCACTTGATGTACAAGTACAACCGCCATGAGATCCACTCGGCTCATTGGCTCTGAGACCACGGAAAAAGCTAAGAAATAGCAAAGAGTGCGTTATGACCCGATCTGTCCTAAATCCTAAAGTAAAGAGAAATAAATTCCCTTTCAACGTCCAGTTGTTCACCTCATTACAGGACTATGTGTTTCCCCTCCTAAGCCTAAGGTATGTGAAACTAACTAGCATGGTTTCGCTAGGAGATCTTTCCTTTATCTTTCTTGATACGAAAGAAAGACCCCGTTAGCCTTAACCCTTCTTTGGTTGTGATCGTCACCTCGTAACCAAAACCAAAGAAGCTAACTGCTTTCCCGGCGCACTTCCCTTCACTCGTATTTGACTTTCTTCGCTCCTCTCACATTCGTTCGAGCTGCTTCGCTCCTTCTTGTACGCTAGCACTAGCACTTGAGGGAGGTGGTTCGGCTACCTTTTTCATCGTGTTTGCGGATAGAACATCAAATACACAATTTCGTTATCTCTTTGTACTATGCCATTTATGAGGATTCATAGCTTGGGAAAAAACCGGAAATCCTACCTTCCGGCATTACGATAAAGTGTTGACGGAGCAGAGTGAAAGGCACTACATCGAGAGAGAGGGCAGGGGAAAGACCCGGACATTGAGAAGCAAACAACGAGATTATATTGTTCTAAAACAGGTACTGATAACAAAGTACAAGCCCTAGCTTTTAAGCCGAAGAAAGAAGCAATCATACTCCTTAAACAGAAAGATATTGCACTTCAAAATCGTTACTAGAAGCACTACAAGCGCACTTCCTATCTAAACAAACCAAAGCAGAAAAAGCACCTCCCTCCCGGATAAAGAGCAAGTGTGCGAGAGAATAGAACTGAGCATCAAGGCTGCAAGACAGAAGGAAGGTTCCTGCGTGCAGGAAAGCTTTTTCACCGTCCATTGGGTATTTGTCTTTATCTCGCTCTCCCAACTAACTCAGACTTATGATAGGCGGGCTCAATTCCAGATATTGACCTCTGGGGATCCTTCTCTTTGAATTCCCGGTCTTCCGTTTTCTTCCTTGGTTCCACCCTTCCATTCATGAAGCAGATCGCCGGGAAGGCTTTTTCTCAAGCATAAAACGAGAGACCCGATCACATTGATCGACAAACAAAACTCCCGATAGAAGCCTATGTCTTTCGGAAAAACAAATGCCATGAAGGACTTAGGAAAGATCGGAAAAACAAATGCCATGAAGGACTTAGGAAAGATCGGAAAAACAAATGCCATGAAGGACTTAGGAAAGATCGGAAAAACAAATGCCATGAAGGACTTAGGAAAGATCGGAAAAACAAATGCCATGAAGGACTTAGGAAAGATCGGAAAAACAAATGCCATGAAGGACTTAGGAAAGATCGGAAAAACAAATGCCATGAAGGACTTAGGAAAGATCGGAAAAACAAATGCCATGAAGGACTTAGGAAAGATCGGAAAAACAAATGCCATGAAGGACTTAGGAAAGATCGGAAAAACAAATGCCATGAAGGACTTAGGAAAGATCGGAAAAACAAATGCCATGAAGGACTTAGGAAAGATCGGAAAAACAAATGCCATGAAGGACTTAGGAAAGATCGGAAAAACAAATGCCATGAAGGACTTAGGAAAGATCGGAAAAACAAATGCCATGAAGGACTTAGGAAAGATCGGAAAAACAAATGCCATGAAGGACTTAGGAAAGATTTTCTTGGTATTCACGCTCATCGGACTGAAGTTGGTCCTCATTTATCTCAGCAGAAGTCTTTCATGATCTTTTCATAAAGTTGAATCTAGCCAATGCAAACTCAACTCAGTTAGTACTCCTATATCAATCGTTGTCGCTGCCTTCTCAAGATGACGGGTAACCCCTTTCTTTAGGAGGATCCATCTCTTTATCGCAGCATGGTAGGAGCCTTGCATTATTTAAGCATGACAGGGCCGGACATTGCCTTTGCCGTAAGCATTTGAAGCCAATTCCTCAATTGCCGCCCAGTACATCGTAAAGTGGATCGATCGATATCTTAAGGGAACTTCTCATTATGTCTTTTACCTCTTCTTCTGAGCTAGAGTTACATGCTTATGCTGATTGGGGTCCTTGTCTTGATAGTCGACGTTCTCTTTCTGGGTATGCTCTCCTTTTTCTTGCCTAATCTCCTTTCCTAAAACTCTGCGCTTCTCTTTTGAATCTTCTCACCCCGCCTAGCTACTTTTTTATAACTACCGCAGCTGCAACGGACAGGATGGGAATGGGTTGGAAAGAAGAAAAGAGCGCTGTTTCCGCTCACTGACTTCAGGACAGCAGCTCCGTAACTTCCATTGCTTTCCCCGGGTGTAATGGGGCGTTGAGGGGCCCGCACCCCCGAGCAGGAAAGATATCCGGTAAAGCCAGCTACACTACAGAGCAGATATCCTACTCGTTCTTTCATTTCTTTCCTCCCCTTCTCAGTCCCCGGAGTGCTAGCCATTATCCATCAAGAGATAGCGAATATGTGTTATCAAACAGCCGTTTGGCGATGTGAACAGAACTCGACCTTTTATTGAGATTGAGACAGATAGGCTTGTGCTCATGACGGGATGTAGTTTATTCTAGAACTTTTGGTCTCAACAAGAGGTTGCATGGGGGACGAAGGGAGAAATCCAGTTCTTTCGCTAAGTATAGGGAATGTAATGTGGGGGAAGAGCTTTTTGAGGAAATTTGAAGCATCGAGGTCTCAAATCCGCAACAAGCGAGCCAAATCAAAGAAACTAAATCTGTAAAATAGGTCACCTTACTTTTTTTTATTATGTAATACAGTGGTGGTCATAAGGATAAGGACTCTTTCTATTTAGAATCCTCTTTCCGACATCCTATCTGCAGATAAAGCAGAAGCAGGCTCAAGGCCAGGGAGGTATTGGCCATACCATACTAGATTGACTCTTAATTACCGAATCGACTCTGAACTCTGTTCATGGTTGGCTGTAAACAAATAGTCTCTTTAGTCCCATCCCTACCCCGATTATCCTTAGTTGCTCTTAACCCAGCTCTCAAGTTAGCTCGTGACGGGAGGGTATAAAAATCAAACCATTGAAAGGCAGATGCTGAATTAGAGACAGTAGATCCAGTCTCTCTCACAGATGAAAGAAAGGAAGCGAAGCAAAGAATGAAGAGAGGATTGACTACTAATACCTTTCAAATCAAAGGTGTATGTACGGGTTTAAAGAAAAAATTCCACTATCTCCCAGACTGAACGAGATGAGGTTTTTAATCCTAGATCACAGAGTTTCTTTGATGCCAAAAAACGGGCTTTCCTCAAACGATTGGAACAAGAATAGGCTGCACGAATAGGTTCTTGTCTCTTTGAATCGTATCATCCATGGCGAATCGGTATTTTCTGTGATCATTTTACGGCATTCTTTAAGCAAGCTTTCTTGGTCACCAGACAGAGTGAGAACTGCTCAGCTTGCTTTCTTTTCTGGAGATAGGTTGAAATCCTGGCTAACTAAAAGATAGAGATAAAGAGATAGAGTCGTCCTTTCTCTTCCTGACCTTTGTGGATTCGCCCCGAAAACACACTTAATAATTTCATGTGTTAAGCATAGTGCTAAGATCGATCGGCGAGGCTAATTCGTAGAATTAGATCCGCTTCAGTCTTTTTCGGCAGGATCTAGACACGGGGGTTCGGAAAGTAGCGCGTGCCAGCATTCACTAGTGGAAGGACTGGCAGCAGCGAGACCATCATAGTTGACATGGTCGGAGCTAGAGTCCCAATATCCGTCTCTACTCTTTCTATAATTGACTCCTTCCCGCTCCCAACCAACCTTTTCCTTTGAAAGGTCTTCCACTAGTGGCTGAGGGAGATGAATCTGGATCCCGATCTTGTCTCACGGACTATCCCGTAGTGGTTCCGCGACCACGCTCGAAATCAAAATTGGATCTATTTCTTTGACACAGTCAACTGGCATTGGTTCAACTAACTGGCTGGCTTCGCTTTCGCTTCCGTACTCTTTTTCCTATCTCTCTCCCGATATCCTTCTTTCATCTCCTGTCCTTGAGGTCTTGCTTGCTTTATCTCTTGCTTCTGAGATGGGATAGGCAACCAAAGCAAGAATGGTTGATCACGCCCTCCCTACTGGGCTAATGCCTGGCTTATAATACTGGTAACTCTTTACTGGGCTAAACGGGGCTGTTACACCTCCAGCCTCCAAACCCTACCTAAGCAACCTAGTTAGATAGTTCGGTCGGACTTCCTTCACTTGCTGTTGAGCCGGGAAAGAACTCAGTTACAGGATGACTTGCTCGTAAACCAACATCTGAAGAAGCTAGAGCTGTTTAATATAATGTCCTTATCGGGGATAACAGAAAGTACCCCACCAAAACCACCCGGACATAACCTGAACCGTAAGCAGCAAAAGGAGTCAGACAAGTAGCATCTTTCTTTGCTTTTGCAAAAGATGGCATACTTCACTAAATCAGTCTAAACGGTGCTTGTTGCGGCGAATCCCTTATTATCTCCTCCTTCTGCTAATGCGAATATCCCGTTCTTGATAATCCTAGCTTCTCGAAAAGATACTTCAAAAAAATAGGACTCTCAAGTCAGGACTTTCTTTAGAGCTTTCTCACGCATTAATGATGCCAACAAAAACAAAGAACGAGGTTTTTTCTAGTCTTGCCAAGAGCGTAGTACACGAAACACCCTATCGCATAAGGAGGCAGTCGTAGAAGCGACTCCAACTTCTCTGTGATGAAGAAGGAGTGGTACAATTTATCCTTCCCTTCGATATGCGATATCAGTATGTAAAGTTCATTTCTCTCGTAGGCCCAGTCAAAAGCTTTTGAAACTTCTGGTTTGAGGGACTTCACCGCTAACGAGCATCGATAAGCTGTCGCAAGCAATCAAAAAAAGCTTTTCCCTTCCTTATATTATATATAATCCATCTCGGGCCCTTCCCCTGTCTACAGCTATGCTATCCCTATCACTGCTAAGGTATGTTTTTTTTCCTGGATCAGATATGGAGATTTCTGCCCTTTCCTTCCTTGTTTGCATTCCCGGTTGGTTCCGGTTGGAAAATTTAATCAAACAAAGGTCTTTTAGGCCCTCCCGTCCCATTCTATTTCCTAAGATTCGTCGATTTATCCGTCGTGGTTCGGAGTCTCGTACTAGCCTCCCCCTATCTAAGTAAGGCGGATGGAAGATGGCCTTCTTAATGAGCTCTCTCGCTTTACTTTATCGGTAGAGCATTTCTTGCTAGATCGGATTGAGAGTGACTTCTTCCGTTGTCTATGTTTTCAAACATTTCATCGGTGTCGACATTTTCTTCATCTCAGCCAGTGTAGGCTTGCTCCGCATAGGCTACATCTCGGCCTTTCATTGATATTCTTTTCAATTCATTTTGGAAGCCCTTACTTCGGTCCAGGGGTACCACGCAATCCGTTTAGATCTATTTCAGTTGCCAATGAAATGGAATATGGGGAACTCTCCGTCTAAGTGGTTAATCCGACGAGTCAATTCTCAATGCGATGCTGCTATCCGTTCGACGATCCTACTTCTGATGTCACCCTCGCCTCTCCCTCCCAGTGGAATGGAATATCCCAACTATTCTCTATCCAATTCCGGAATGGATCATGAAAGATTTTTTCTTGAGATGCCGATAAGGAACAGCCAATTATAGAAGCGGGTGGCAGGGAATGGGAATGAAAGCACTCCTGTGATAGCAAAGTATAGAGATTATTTAGAGCTAGGGGCAGGCCATCTATTCCTGCTTGACTTTCTTCAAAGATGCCTTAGATCTCTTTCTCGTTCGAGGTGGGAGTAGGCAGTTCTCTATGAACTGGATGTTGAATTCTCAAAAAGATGATAGGAATAAAAACCTGCTACTAGTCGAGCAAGGGAATCTGATCTCAAGACGAGGCTTTTTAAAAAGGGGCATGGCAGTGACTATAGCTGGGAACTTATCCCTCCTCTTAGAGGTGTGTGGGCCAAAACTCATTGAAATGAGACTCCGATCTGCCCGAACTTAGTCCAGTCCTATTAGAGATGGAGGCGAATCAAGCAACTCTTATAGATGGATGGGATAGGAAGGAAGAACCACTGATAGCATTTGCAGCTGCTTTTTTCCGATCGATATACAAGGGGTTGGACGGTACGGTTCTTCTTTCCGTTCCCACAGCCGTGGCAAGAAAGGTTTAGTCTCCAATAGCAGGTGCTACTTTTTGAGGGTAGGGGCCCACCACTTTCTACTTTTATTATACCAGGAACCCACCCACCATCCTTATTTGGAGATTCATTCATTCCAAGCTTCATTCTTTTAAGAAAAATTCATTCATCTCGATGCACTGTGCTTTATTGCTTCTTCCCACCCTCCACCCATGGAATCGAATTCATTTTCATTTGTTTTCTCTCGCGGTCATGCCTTTATCATTTTTGCTATGGACTTTAACAAATAGAGGCAGAACCACTCCGAAAGGTGACTAAGAAAAGGGCTCTGCAATCGCATCCTATTACTGTACACGTTGATGATCTTGTATATTAACCGAGACTACATCCGCACTCGCCCGAGAACACGTGCGTCCTCCCTGTAATTGTCTTGTGTTAGGGTTGAACGAACATACTCGATATGCCCGCATGTCGAGAGTTCACTCCCTCTCTCTCAGCTAAGGAAAGAGATAGATAGATAATTCATGTACTTCGCTATTTCCTGCGGATCTATCGTATCGTTACTTCTCTCTGATTGTAATTTCCCACATGCCGTACTATACCGCTCAGGAAAACAAACAAGAACCAGGCTAGGCTACTCCTCTTCCCCTTTCTGAATCAACTTGTCCTTGCGCTTACCACTACCACTTCTTAAAACTTGCGAGCGAGTGTCGATCGCTCCTTTGCCTGGGCAAGATCTGACGACTCCTGCCCCAAAGATGGCGGGTTACGAATTCAGACTAGCTACTGTCAAAGAGGCCAGGAACGAGCTTCTGCTTTATCTAAAGAAAAAACCTCTTCCTGATCAGCGGATTCAGAGCGATCAGGTGAAGCCCCCCCTTCTCGTTGAATGACCGGCCCATTCTTATTCTTAGACTTGGTGAACTCCTGTCGCGATGAATTAAACTCCGTTCCATGCCCCGCTGCTTGTCAATCACATCGGAAAGTCGTTGGGTCGGCGGAGACCTCTTTCGGCAAAGAATTCGACCACAAAGCCCCAACTAGGTCCTACCACTTATAGGAGTCTTCTTTGCTAGTAGAATGCCTCCTACGAGAAGAAGGAAGTTGGTAAGAAGTGCTGGAGTTCTCTTCTAGAGTTCCTTCGTTCCAGTCCGCCAAAGATAAGAGAGAGATTTGATTGCCTTAGTCAGCTTCCCTCCTCTTTCTTCTAGGCTTTCGGTAAAATGTAGCAATGTACCGACGGGATGAAGTACCAAAGCGGGAAAGGCTACGCTCCTGGCTAACATATGGATACTAAACTTCGTTACGCCGATAAAGCTAATAACATCTACCCCTCGTAAGGCCTCTTAAAAGCAGAACCTAAGAGAGTAGTGAGGGGAGAGGAGTTAAAACCCGACTCAAGGCCCAGTAGATCTATTCCTGCTACCGTACTTACTTCCCTGGGGGAGGTTGATAAGAAGAAGCTGTTACAGAATTAGCAGCTATTGAACCCCTATCCGTTGGAGGAAGGCACTACCTACTAGTAGGTAGTGGTTCGGCAACTCTTATCTTATTAGTAGCGGTCAGTGGGAAGAAGACTAGCTCTGGCTTGAAAGCGTGAACCTAGCTTGTGTAGCCTATGCGAAGCAAGCCTACACTGGTCTGGGAATCGGCAAGAGGTCTTGGATTCGCCATTGTAAGGGCATGGCATTAGATTAGGAAAGGGCCTAAGCTAAGCCCTGAAACCGTAACTATGGCTATGTTCTCAGATCCGTCTTTTCTGCTGTTCAAAGATCTACCCTCTTCGCGACCTTTACAGACGCTAACAATCGCAGCTTATTCAACTGGAGCTATTCTTGTGACAAAAGAAGGAAGAGCCTTTTTCCTCTCTTTTTCGCCTGGAGCCTATGAGAATGCTTAACTATTCCTTTCGTTCGTTTGGATTTCCACACAAGCAAGCACGAGCGAAATTAAGCTTTGAGAGAGTCTCAGAGCAACAATCCCAAGCCAGGGGTTTCCCAGTCTTGGACTTGGAGGCTATGGATAGAGATAGCTCCCTACCCCAATATTCGATCGGCAAGCGGGGGAGGCGAACCCAGATTGCAGCAAACGTCGAATGCATCATGAAAGGGTTGGAAATCCTCTCTCCACCGATCAAGTCCTAGGACTTGGCCGGCGATAGACCAAGGGCAAGGGCCTCCGGTGAGAACCTTAAGCCTATCAGCTTCAGATCTGAAGCGAAAAATGAAAGACGAGGACTCCAAAAAAGGGAGGCGGGGATCACTTCTAACAGGCGTATGCTTTCGAGTCTATATTTTAACTCTCGACTTTCGCCACGTAAGGAAAAAGACTGTGGTTCGATTCCACAGCGTGCTTATCCCATCAATCAACGAATCGCTTCCTGCTGCACAGAAATAAGAAAGAGGCTCGAGGTTATGTTATAGTATAGATAGGGAGTTAAAGTTCATAAAATAACTTGGGATGGGAAAAAGTGGTTGATGCTAAAAAACACGGGGTTCATTGAAAGTTGGACATTTGAATTGACGTCACCGAAGGGAAATTGGACTTGATCTCAAAATAACGGGGTTTTAAAAAGCTTTAACTTAGTCGATCGACCTCACCGACAGATGATCGAACGCCTTAACTAGTCAAATATAAAGATCTTTAAGTCAAAGAGTGTCAATAAAATTAATGCCTGTATGGTCACTAAAAAGTTAACTTCCTTCGACAGTCGGAAAGTATCTTAGGCGGTCTGAGGATACCAGTTTCGCGGGACCGCAGTCCAACTCAAGGCTAAGCTTTACGGTCCTGCCGCTTTATCGATCAACTAACCGAACTCTTGAAGACAAGGAAAGGGACTGATTCACAAAGGAGTCCGGCACCGACCCGGATAGATGATGCCCTATCGCACTCCCTTCTTTCCGCTATCAATCCGCTTTATCAAAAAAACGAAAACAGTCAAGTGATGCTTCTCTGTTATTGTAATTTTGTAGCAGGGAGCTTGGGATGGGCCCAAGTAAACGCCAGCTAGTGTCCTATAGCGCGCTCCCTTTTGGTATCTTTCGCTTGGAACAAACCTAATCCGCGAAATGGATACAAAAAAGGTGGCAAGTTTTATCTCAATAGAGAGTCATTTCCCTTAGTGACTCTAGAATGGAATCAACCAGATCTTAACTTATGTTATTTTTTGTTGCTATATTTTGAAAAAACGAATGTCGTATCTTGCTTCTCTTGTGCCCTATCTTTCTATCGCAGCCCATTTTTGATTTTTAACTCGAACTGTGGTACACGACCTCCTTTTACTGGAAAGACCTCTATTGGACTGGGAAGTAGCGCGGGAAAGTATGAAATGTTCATTTGCTAGTTAAGTATATCCTTTGTAAAGTGTATTCATTCCTTGGCAGTATGTCTCTCTAAGGAAGTCTCGGGGCTCCCAAGTACACGATTGTGTAGGTGTGTGCTGAAAGCGCTTCCTTGAATTGAATGCCAGCCTGTATCTGAACCCCCTTTCCATATCTCGGAGAAGGTATGCAAGCAAGTCATCTGTGCTAATAAATTCCTGCCTTTTATAGGTGGCAAGAAGCCCGCTTAAAAAAGAAATTCCCGTGTTTATCGATCGAAAGCTAAGCGTGCCAAGCCATATAAGCAAAGTCCCATTTGTCAAAGAAGAGAGCCAAGACAAGCTCAAGTCATCCGGGATAAGAGAAGGTCCTATCCTAATAAGCCGGGGTAGGACCGGCATCAGATAGAAAGGGCTCCAGGAGGCCTAGTCGCATCGTCAAGAGACTGATCCTACTTGAGATGCTAGACGTTGCTAATGTTGCAGGATCGGGATTCGTAGCAATCTTTTGTGAAGCTGTGATCATTGGCTATGGGTTCCAAACGTCTAAAAAAAGAAGTAAAAGTAAGAAGAAGCAAGCAGTAAGGGGCGATCCGGACCTGGACTAATTGCCATTCATTTGAAGGCAAGGTGAGGACAAGCCTAAGACCCTGCCAAGAACTTGCAATACGGTACGGGCTAAGCCGTGCCAAGAGCTGGGGTAATAGGGTAGGCTTGAAAATTCCTTTGTTTTTTACAGAGTTGTTTGAATGGTTTGAAAGCTAGTCAAGTCGGCAGTTTCCTTTGTTTTTTCTGCCTAACCAAGCACACAAGTCCTGCTTCTTATGGTATAAGAAAGTCTCTTCTTATAAGGATTTAAGTCAATTGGTGCAAGCTAGGTAAGCGCTCACGTACTACTAATAGAGGTAAGACAGGCGTTTACGGGCTAGCTGGGGAAGGTTTAATGTTTTCTAATTGGTAACCTTGTGCCAAAGCATCTAAGGTGGGTAGGGGCCTTGGGGATAAGTCGTCTACGTCTTTCTTTATTCCCGTGCTTTAAGTTCTAAGTTCTTGGATTGGATCCCCCCGTAGGTACGCAACGATTTTCGTTTTCTTTTTGAAGGAATCCAGGGATCGAGCCAAAACAAAGCAAGACGCGATTCCCCTTCTCTATTTCTTATGGATCGCGCCTTACGAGAGCGCCGCCGGTCGGGAATGGCGGAAGGTGCGAGATCAGATCGAACCTCGTCGACCCTAAAACTAGATCCAAAATGAAAGCTTCCTTACCGAACCAATTCCTTTAGGCGATTTACAAGAAGCAAGGGCTTATAAAAAGAAGCGAGTCCGGAATAGAGAGGCCTTCGCGTCTTTCAAATCAAAAGGAGGGGCCCGCGCAAGACTGATAAACTACTTCTAGCTTCTCAATTGAGGAAGTGAGTGGTCGAGAGCGCAGATGTACAATAAAAATGGTCGTCCCGGTACAGGGGCCGCTAATACCGGCGGCTGAGTCAGGTATTCTTTTATGCTTTCGAATGCATCTTGGCATGCTTGGTCTCAGACAAACTCCACCCCTTTTTTCATTAGACGAGAAAAGGGTTGGCACTTGCCTTATATATTGGCGATAAACCTGATTATATAGGCCAGCCGTCCTTGGATGGAAGCCTCTCAATTCCTTGATATTAGTAGGAGACGGCATCCCCAGTATGTCTTTTGTTTTGGCGGGATACACCTTAATCCCCTTCTTTCGTACTATGAATCCGAGGAATTTCCCTGACAATACTCCGAAGAAGCACTTTATAGGGTTCATCTTCAGGTTGTGTTGCCTAAGCCTAAGGAAGACTTTTCGTAAATCTGCCAAGTGGTCGACTCTTTTACGGCTTTTTACGGCTAGGTCATCCACGTAGCATTCTACGGTTTTATGCAATATCTCTCTGAAGATTTGCGTCATAGACTGTACTTCGTATCCTGCATTTTTTTAACCCGAAGGGCATGCCTATATAAGGTAAGAGTCAATGCCGAAAGGGATGCGGAATGGGCGAATCTGTAGAGGTCGTCCGGGTGCTTTTCCTCCCTACCTAATAAAGCCGACGTTGCGAAGCTTCTGCACCTCTTTCTCTATCTTTTCCATGAGTAGAGGGTGGAACCTTCTCTGTGCTTGTTTTATCGGCTTTGCATCTTACCGAATTTTGAGCTCATGGACGGCGACGGATTTTTTCCCTGGCATCTCTGCATAGCGGAATGCAAACACATCACGGAACTATTGGAGAGGTTGGGTATACTACATCACTTCTTCAGGAGGAAGGTGGGGCATTGATGAATATCGGGCGTGGTTCATCGTCCGTGCCAAAATGGATCTGCTTGACTTCGTCTTCCGTGGGAGGAGCTTTACATAATAGGGGGCTCCTTTCTTTCTGACGCTGCACGTGTTAAGGCTTGGAGTTATTCTTCATCTTCCTCGCCTGATTCATCACTATCGGAGCTCTATTAGTAAATTAGGACTGCTGCGAAGTTTACTGCTACTGCTAGAGAAAGGAAATCATCCAGTTGAACTTCATGGTCTCAGCCTTCTGTAGTGGACGACTCATAAGCTTCAAATTCTGACCCATCTCTCGTTCCATAATCTGGGATGTACCCCAGGCCGTACGTCGGAAAGCGGATAGCCTCCCCTTCTTTTAATGTATTCTTTTGTGCCTTCGTCAAGCCCCTTCCCATTTTTTAGTCCGACAGGATTTTCCAAGTCATAGCCCATTTTTTGCATTATCTTATTAGCAATAAATAAGGCCATAGTTGGAAAAGTCCGGCCTCCCTTCTGTAGCAATAGGCTCCACCTTCAAAGCATATGTTTAAGTTGCCCTGTTTTATATAATGGGCCCCTGCCCCCAGTCATTGGTACCACGAAGATAGCTCCCCCAGGTTTCTCAACTGACGAGTGGCACACCAGAGGTGATAGTGGAAGACCTACGCCTACGCGCATTGCCTGTTTACCCTATTGGGCCTCTTCTTCACTATCAGATGTGACGCTAATAGTGACCACATTAGATGAGCTTTTCCTATTTTTAGCTGCCGGACAAGGGCTTAGATCTCGGCGTTATGAGAAATTGGGAAGGTATTTTCATTTTTATTGTGGAAGGAATAAAAACCTTGGGCTTTTCTTCATTTCATGACTTCTCTCTCAACTCCTACTCTTTCCTCAGTCCAAGAGTCTGGTTCTTCTGCCCTTTAGGTAGGCAGAATTGACCTTCCTTTACCTCATTCCATAGATTTCAGAACGCTTTCTTTGTATGCGGTTGGTAAATCCCTCCTAGGTTACTTTTAGAAAGAGCTTCCCCTTGATCTCTGACCATCAATATAGGCAATTCAATGTTTTCGATAAGTTGAATTGTAAATGTCAGATTGATCCTCTAGATTTAGTTACTTTTAATTTAAGAGTTCTATTTTCTTTTTAAAGAGTGGACTAAAGGAAAAGAGCTCCTACCCGCTTTAAAGAGGTTTTTATCGAAGAAATTTATTGCACGAGAAAAGGTAGCTAATATTTTTAGCTTCCGGATCCATTTGCCTTTAAGCTTCGTTTTGCAAGATTCGTCCCAGACCTTTTTTAATATTGTCTATCCCTGTCCTGTGGTTTGACCAAGTAGAAGGGCAGGTCCTTTGAACCTTTCGTAGTCTTCAGGACTTAAACCACTTGACTCAGTAAGCTCCTTCATGCCCACCCTATGGACAAAGATTTGTTTCACCATAGTGGCGATATCAGCCCAGCAGGACAAGCGTTAGCTTGCGTAAATAGCTGATATCAGGGACGGCAGCTCACCAGCCTGTGAAGCCTATAAGCAAGCAAATCAGGAGGCAGATGTCTCTAAAATAGGAATAAAAAAGCTCATCCCAAAAGGGGAGAAAGCTTTTATTATGTCTTTCCCCTAGGAGGACTTTAGACCATCCTCTAACGAATAACGAATCAGAAAGAAAGCTCGACCAAGGGTGCGCTTTTAAAGCACATTAATCAGGCTGTGAAGGTCACAGTGGCGTGGCTATGAGACCCAGATTAAACGTAGGAATTAGTGCTGGAAGCCCTAATAAATAGTAAGCAGAAAATGGAAAGTAGCCCCATATGAATAAGCTCAAGATAGCCAAGATGTATGGAGTAGAGCTAGTCTAAGACAAGACAGACCGATCTCTATTCTCCTGCTCGCGTTTACAAGGTTTCCCACTCACTCTATTGAGTTACAGCCCTTGTTGGGTTCTGCAAGAAAGCATCTCGATAGTTCCGCAACCTGTGGTTGATGCCCCACCCGAGCTCTAATTCCATATTCGATTTGCCGGTTCTTCGTCCGAGCGGCCCCCTGAGGATGCGGAAAGCCAATAATAGGAGTGGTTAACTGGACGATTTAAAACTTGATGCCCTATCCGTGGCGACGCCTAAGCCGCTTTAGTTTAGTAGGGACGGACTGAAATACCCCATCATAGCACTCTAAGGTTCAGCGGGGAACTTTTGAAGCTTCCAGCTTTCCACCTATATTGATTGTTTGAGCGTAAGTAGACACGATCTTCGTTCGGTACACGTCCAGTCCAAAACAGTCTTGCTCCTATAGCTCTCCTCTCTGGTTGCGCGTTCAACAACTACAACCTTAAGACTGCGCTCCGAGGCCGCTTTTGACGCTGACACTGCTCCGGACAACCCGATGCTGCATGACTACAGGAAAGAAGACACTTACATACGTAATTAGAGAGGGATGAGGCCCAAATGCACCAAAAAGAAAAGTCAGACCAGGAATGAGAGCAGGGTAAGAAACCCGAGACAGCTATCCCGGGCTAAGAGGCAGAGAAAAGAGCTGTAATTGCTTGCATGGAAGGAGGTATTGAGGGAGCTGATCGTACAATTCGAAATTCCTTTTTCCTAAACTCGTCTAGCGGAACGAGTCTATAGCTAATAAGATCTATTAATATTCCCCGATCGGAGTATATAAAGCGTGACAAGCATGTGTGCCGACTTTCTGTCCTAGTGATAGCTCTTCTTCCTTCTAGTAAGGTTCTGTCTTTCCTTCTGTCTTTAGGGACCTCAAGTGCTACCTATTTATCGGTTATCTTTTGATTCATTCCTTCCTTCAGGCCTGGTTTTGAAGAAATCGAATAAGGGATAAGACTGTGACTTAGCTAGAAGGAAGAAGCAAAAAGGGCTCGTCGAACTACTATACTAAACGCTTACCTATAAAATAAAAAAGGTATATCGTATATCGATTTTTCCGGATTCTATCTACGGAATGGAGATAAGGCAGAGGAGAGGCATAAGCGCGAGAAAAGAACTCAGTTAGGACACCTCCTTCTTTTCTGAATACTGGAGTGACTCTAGCTGCTGCCATAAGCTTTGAGTTTAGTGCTTGCTTTCTCAGACTCTACTATCATGGATAGGCTTACTTTGAGAGGCGCTTACTGGAACGCAGACAAAGCTTCCTTGAACCAGTAAGAAAACTCACCTTTAAGGAATAAGAAGATTCCCCATTCCTTTCAATAAAGCCTTAAAGTGAAAGTAAGTGCGCTTAGTGATCAGGGTTCATCAATCAATAAATCATATCTAGTGAGTAGGGGAGTTCTACTAGTGACCAATAGCGAGATAAAGGGAAAGAAGTCTACTACGAAAAAAACGTAGTTATCCCCCCCCCTTTAAGAGATAGGGAAATCGTCCTACGAAATCTATGGTTATGATTTTCCCATGGCCAGGAAGGTATTGGGCTGATAAAGCCCCAACTTCCTGTTGGACAGCTTCGACGTGCTGCATAGAGCACACACAACTCATCACCGTTGGACATCTGCTTCTATCCTGGGCCAATAAGAATGCCTTTCTAGGTGAGCCAGAGTTTGATCAACTCCAAAGTGTAATCCAACTCTGGCGTCATGAAGGACCGCGAGACGCCTTTCTTTGCCCGACATAGTCTGCCGTCTTTGTAGAGTAAGTCGTCTAGCCGGCTGTAGCCATCTGCTGTCTGCACTCGGGCCGTCTTCTCCCAGACGCCTTTCTTTTTCGACGTCCTTCCGAGTACTCTGCCGTAAAGTCCCCGAAGTCCAATAAAGTGGTAGAAACAGCAGTTGCGGCGCTTTACTAATAACATAGAAAGGGCTTTTACCTACCTTACTAATAAAGCTTCTTTTTTACATAAGGTTAAACGAAAGCGGTTGTTAATGCTTGTAGCTTGCGTGTCTGAGATCCGTCTTCTGTTTGCGATTGAAACACCCCCTTAATTACTTATTCTTTTATCTAGGCAGAATTCTCTGATAAAAAAGAAGGCAGCTTTTAAGATAGAGTCTTTTACGGTTACAGTGACAAGTGGAGAACAGATCAATCAGCTTTTAGCGGCTAAAAGAAAGAAATCTCTTTCTTCTTGTGCTTGTGCTGGCACCTTGGATGAAATCCTTGTTCTTTCTTTGTTTGGGACGGAGGATTAAAATAAGAGCTGCGCCTCACCCCTATTTGAATGCCTTATACCATAACATAAAAGGAACTGGAACTTCTTAAGAAACCTCTGCTCCGGTATTGGCCGCGCCGAGAAAAGCCTTGAATCCTCTATAGCGATCTCGCCGCCTGCGAACATTCTCTGGAAGCGAAGCACTTTTAGCACAAGAGAATGAACAGGGAAAGGAGAATGCATTATACTACTTAAGCCGGCGATTCGTAGAGGCGGAATAAAACTATTCGCCAATTGAAAAAGTGTTTTGTGCCTAGCTTTGGTCTTTGCTGCAAAAAGCTACGCTACTCTTTCTTAGCAATCAGATCAAGTTAATCTCAAGAGCAGACCCTCTCAAGTTTTTAATGAAAAGACCAATGTTATCAGGTCGATTGACCAAATGGTCTCTGTTATTCTCTTAATTGGAGAGAATATCTATTCAAGAAATCTGTGAAGGGAAGGGCTCTGGCAGATTTCCTAGAAGCTCATCCATACCAGAAAATCATAGGAAGCTTTTTTTCATAGGACTAAGCGAATTCATTCCTCCCTAGCCCTATGTGCTGAGGAGCCAACAAACGGAAGGATACCCGCATGGGAGGGAGCCCCAAGCCAAGCCTATTGAATCGTCTCAACCCTTAGAAGTAGCATCACCCTACCGATGAGTCTGGAGGAAAGACTGTAGCTCCCGCTTCACCAGTTCTTCGACGGCCTTGAAAAAAAAAAGAAGCGCCTATTGCTGATGACGGTTGTTCCTAACATAACAACCAGGAGACAGACTTAATAGCTAACGGCCGTATGCCATCTATCCATCCATGCTGAATTGAGACTGAGGGCTTGGATCGAGGTCCTGAAAAGCGTGAAACGCAGTAAGGACATTGATGAAGTATAAGCCCTGGCGAAAGACGAAGGCGGTAAGCGAAGCGAGCTACACCGGTCCTCCGGAGGGGAAGTCGAAACCCGTGTTCAAGTAAAGGAGATACTGATTCATTAATGAATTTTGACAGGCAAAATGCCGCTGACAATGTGTTGAATTGGCAGGTTACCTGATTAAGAAGCTGGGAAGGTACCAGCTGCCTGCGTGGTGTTAAACCAAAATGCTAAAGAGAGCGAAGGGGAAATCATGAACTACGTTTCATGTAATGTAGTACACTATAAGAGAGTTAGAGTACTGCAGTGGACACAATTCAAAAATCACCTTAAGGAAAGGGCTTATATAAAATAAAGAGAAATTCAAAACAAGTTACATGCTCGTGACCCACAACAACTAATAGGGCCAACATTTTATTTTAGAACTACTCTTTTCATTTTTGCAACTACATACTTTCCTGGAATAAGAAAGCCTGAAGGTGACTTAACTACTTTTTGTTAATTTCTTCTAGTCTCCCAGGCGACCGAGTGCTCCATGAACAATGAGCGCTTGCTGCTCCGCCCGCAGCGCTTGCTGCCTCTCCTCCAAACCCTCTATGCGCTCTCTGGTAGCGCGAATGCGCGCTTCTTTCCTTGCAGGATCCATTGTTCTAACACTTCTCAAAAGGAAGTTTAGCACTCTACGGTGCTCTTGAATTTCATTTTGCAGTTGCCCCATTTCGGCAGCAATTGCAGAAAGCCTGTTTGCAGCATCCATAGTAGTACTCAATTTCTTTGATTTGAATTTGATGAAGTGAAGACACTTATCGAGCCTCCATTTATAGAGTGGTAGAGTAATCTCGCAATGCGGCATGAATTGGATGACTTAATAGTTTTCTGCAGTTTAGTACTAACATGCCTGTGTGGTGAACTAACTACCTTGGGAAGCAACAAATATGCCCCCCAATCACGCTGCCTATGTGAACCAATTTAAAAACTTTGCATAACCAGCTTAATTAAGTAGAAAAACCTAATCGATAGTTGTTAGGATGAATCACACGTGGGAGAGATATGAAATCTCTGAGCAGACTTAAATCCCTTACTTTGCCATTCTTTCCAGAATAGGATTTTGCTTAATATCATTTGGATGGACTCAGATCCTTTCATGTAGGAGAGTCTTTGATGGGCTTTGAATTTTGATAGATCCAGCGGGCCTTCTTGCATGGACTTGGGCTTGCTTACTGGCTTCGCTGAGGATGGGATTCCCTACCCGATGAGTCTGGCTAGGCTATTAGGCACCTTTGGTCTAGGCTTTCTCAGGCCTATCCAGAAGTCTGAAGTTCCGTCTACAGAAGGTCTAATTCTGAGCCGAAGCTCTATTTATTGCCCTATTCCCTTTCCTGACCAAAGTCACTAAGGAGGGGCCGGGGCGGACTGCAATTCGTCTGAGCTTAGTCTTCTCTTCTGAGACGATTGGAGGCTGGGGAAAGGGCACTCTTGAAGAAGGGCCTACTGCCGTAGGGGTGAAGAAACCTCCTTCTCTTATAGGAGAGGGGCTATTGAATGAAAAATAAAGTCTTCAAGAAGTGACAGAAGGAATCATAAAAGAAATAGCTTTCGACTAAAGACGCAGACGATGAGCAAAAGTCTGCTTTAATAAAGTAGCTCGGGGGAACCTTAAGACAGGACATCGGGGCGAAGGTATGAAGGTACGGCAATGCAGCCCAGTCTGGTCTGAGGAGGAGTGGGACTGTGAAAGCTGCAGCAAAGGGAAAGGACTTTCACCAGTTTCTTGAGTGAGAAGCGGATGTTGGTGAAAAAAGGAAGTTGAGTTCAAGTTTGGAACACATGGCATAAGCCAAAGATCCCGGGATGACTCTAAAAGCTAACGAGATGATTCTGGTTAAACCGGGCATTCCTCAGAGCAAGGAAAGATCTTTCAAAAATAGAATCAAGAGAAAGCGCTAGAACCGATGTAAGTAAGATCCGCTACAACTAGAAGTCGATCTGGTACCTTCCTCCGGGTACTCAACAACTAGAGTCATCTCCCTTTCTCCTTTTAGCTTTAGTCGGTCGAGTAGCTTATTCGAACGTTGTGAACTCATTCCTGCCTTTGCAATACCAGCGCATCTTGTGCCAGGTTGTGCTCTGCCTCTTCCCCTCTATCAGAAGATTACCTTGTGTGGAAGGTTGACTCTTCACTTCAGTCAATGGGAGGAATCCCCTTATCTAAGGTTCTTTGTATGGCACTCTAAACTCTCTTTCTTACGCGAGACAGAAAGTGTAACTACCGAAGCTCTTTCAACTTGTCCTGTCTTTGGATAAGTATTGCGGTTAAGTCAGTTAACAAGATGAGAGTCGGAAAATTGAAATAAGAACTGTCAAGTGATTCTTGAATGCTTCTACTTATGTAGATGGAGTCCAGTACGCTACTATATATACTGAAAATTCCCAAGACAATATCGGGAGTACCCATCTTATTTGATATGTAACTAGATCGTCAAACTCTTTCCCGCTATACCCAGCCGATTCTCAAGGACAAAAGGTATAGCATCACATTTTAACAGACAGATGAAAGCTAGGTCTCTACTCCTTCTTCATGAGGAAGAAAGGCCTTGTTATCATCGAGATCGACGTAAGGAAAGTAAGGTGTAGAGTCCAACTAAGACTTCCATGAAAAGTCTCATTCATGTTGATTGAGGAGTTTCTTACTGACCGCTAAACCTTCTCTACTTTTGAAGATAGACTGGAAAGCAAACTCAGAGAATAGCTAAGTGAAAGTCAGAGACTCCCTTTTTTAGGAACTTAGACTACCTATGTGCTGGTAAACTCCACCTAGACTGAGATTCATCAGTTCGATCATTTAGTTTGTGTCCTAAGTCCTATATCCTTCAGGAAAGGATCAATTCCTTCTCTAACTTCTACTTGGGGTCACTCCTCGGAAAGATTCTTCATTCGAGTTAGCTTCTTTCGCTCCTTCACCCTTGACTGCATTCCCGGAAATGCCATTCCCATCCGCTAAACCTGCTCCTTCTGAGAATGGTTTTACCCCGCTCTTCAATCTTATTCTGTTTCCGATCCTGCTTCAGATTCTCTTTCAGTTGTGGAAACAAGCCCCTATTCCTATCGGTTGAGTAGCCCAAGCTCCTTAAGAGCGTATTGTCCCCTCTCCTGTGAAAGAAAGAGGTTGATGCACCCAGCTACCCGAAGTAGAGCTTTCTTTGTCCCACCTTTCCTTACTGACTTTCCTAGTTTAGATAGCGTATTGAGAATCATGTCAAAATACACCAAGACCTGGGCCCAGGTTCTCTTTCTTCAAGAAAGGGTAGCTTTAAACAACCCGGTTCCAAACACACCAAACAAGCAAGCGACTCCCCTTCCTTAGCGTACCCGTCCATTAAGGCATTCTTCCTTCTTGCGTATGTGTTATAGCTCTAAGCCCCAGTTCCTTGGTGAAAAGAGCTGTCGCCTTTAAATCATCGAAAAAAAAAAGAAGGAACCGCTCGAAAGGGACCACACAACAATGGCTCATAACTGGAAAACATAACAACAATGTCTCCTAGCTGCAAAAGACTGGCTCCCAACTGAAAATTTCTCTCGATCACTCTCTAACAGAAAGCCATTTTCCCTTTCGCAAAAAGTCAACTTGGACTTCTTTCCTAAGCGGAGATTTGGACTACATGGACCTAAGCAACCCGCCGACAGGGGCAGCCTTTCACTGTTGGAAACTTTGATTTAGATTGGTAGGATTCTGTCTAATCTTTCCTAATTTAGAAATTGCACTCAATCAACATAGTTTCCACTCATTCCTTCTCGACCGCCTCTTTTCTAGTCACTTTTGATCAAATCTTTCTTGTGATTTTCTATTCTCTTATGAGAAATGGTTTGCTTCGTTTGAGCCGTCGTCGCTTAATGCATGTAGGGGGACTGGGGCATTTCCCCCACGACCCCTTTTATTTTAAAGGAGAACCAGAAGAACAACAATGAACTCAAAGCTAATGAAGGAGATCCGCAACTTGAACAAGGTACACGGGATCTTTCCTACCCCTTTCTATTTCGACTTCTTTGAAAGGTGAAAGAGTAAGAAGCTAGACCGACTTGCTCTTAAATTAAAAGCAGCAAGAGCAAGTAAGTAGGCTTTTCTCCGCAAGAACAATCTTGACTTTCTTTATACTTTCTTTATAATATAAGGCCCTTTAAACGATCGTAAATGGCGTTGTGCCTATTTGGAGCTTTTCACAGTCAAAGTCAAACGTTTGTCGGTGGCAACATCGGCATGCGTTATATAAGACTTTCAGCGCACCTGAACTACCCATAGTCTATCTAGTTACGGGATTGCACTCAATAGTCAATCAATTCGTTTTTCCGTAGGTTGATGCTTTGTATCGCACGCTTGTTATATTTAGATAATAATACAAAATCTAGTGTTAGAAGTAGAACTAAAGCGCCTATGAATGAGTTCCAAGAAAGCGGCCGTTGCACTGATAGGGGTGTAATCTAATCTATCTTTCCTGTCCTTTCCTTGCGGATTAGCTATTCCTGTCCTTTAGGAACTGGTTAAAGTTTGGCAAGAGCAGCTTCAACTTGGGCTTTGACAAGACTTGGCTACGTGGAGTAGACCTCACTCGCTCTTTGGCTCGCTCCTTACTTTTCTTTTGTAGCAAACTCTTCAACTTGTTGGACAGCAGCTGCAAAGCCCTCTCCTTTCAGTCGAGTACTACCAAAGCAGCTTGCTAGCTGTAGCTTCGTACCTTGCTTTAGCTCTAGCTTCCGCACTTCCCTCGGTTCAACCAAATAATGAAGGGAGCCATTTTCAGATCCTCCGAGTGCAAAGCTAGCGGCAGAGATTGTGGTTCCATACGCGGATTTAGATGCATCCCCATACACTACCTCGATCAGAATCAATTCCAACAAAGCTATAGCCCGTTGTAAGGTTCGTAGCCTTTATAACGAGCACCTGGTCTAGTGGCATATCTTTCAGTTACATATACTGCTCCAGATGCCAGTGGACTCGTCGATCAACCAGTGAAGGGAATAGAAGCATAGGTAGGTAGGAGGGATGAGAGAGCAAGCTGGCTGAGTATATCGTGGAGATGCCCGCTTTGTACATTTTCTGAGTCAGACCAACTCGGCTACCGAATTGTCTTCTTGGAATGTATTTAATTTATTAGGAAAGCGACTGTTCACTCAAAAAACGAGCTCAACAAAGTCACTTCTTGAACAGAAGCCCTTTAAGGCAGGCTAGATGGATCAACTAGGTGTCTTGCCTGGGGTGCTATATAAGTCCTACCATTTTCATGGAAATAAATAGTTGTAGACCAATACTATTCTATTAATAAGAAATAGAGTTTCAACAATAGAAGATTACTCTCCCTGCTTCCCCCACCAGCGCTCACTCTGACCACCATGAGATTTCCTCTGAAGAGGAGGATCACCTCCAAAGGAGAACGAAATTTTTGATAACAAGCATGGGTTCAATCGCTACATAGAGAGCTTACAAATGTAATGAATATACTTCCTCATTGAGTGAGGCATTCCATACTGAAAGTGACTTTCTTTGATGCCAGGGTTCAAGACTTCTACATACCGGATACCTGGGTCGAGGGTTTCGTCACACAGTTACAGTTGCTGTGAGAGTTGCGTGGCAGGGAGTACACTTGACAGGAGATAGACACAGGCGGTAGAGAGAGAAAGGCAGCCCTCGTTATAGCTATATAACGTTGGGGGGAGGGGTTGTTATATTCCAATCCAGGTGGAGTAAATCCACTCTATGTTCACTAATCGAAATTCCTCCAACCCAACTTTAGGAGACATTTCATTCACTACTTAAAAATCGGTAAAGGACCAAACTGTTTAGCAGCCATCCTTTGATGAAAGCGTAGAGGCTCTGCCGGAGATGGAACAACTTCTTCTCTTCACTCTTTTTGATTAGAGCATCTCAGATCGGATTCCAATCACCTTAGCGAGTCTCCTAGGTGCGAAGCCATTCTTTAAGCCCAAAACAAAAGGAGAAGTGAAGTCACTATCTAGACAAAGGGGATCGCCTACTTAGAAGGTAGGAGTTCACACCGGGCAATCTCTTTCTTAATGAATTGAAAGCAGATGCCATTGAAAGAGAGTGAGGGAACTGACGGGAATAAGCTTAAGCCTGACCTCAGGGTAGGAAAAGATTTCATCACAAATGAACTTAGATAGAGGACGAATCGAATAAGCGAGCGTTCATCCCCATCTCTTGTCCTTGAAGGAGGGGCAAAGAATGGATCTTTCTGCTCTTGCAGGAAGGGCCAGTAGTCTTGGTGCTAAGGGCATGGCTTAAAGAAGCGAGTGACTCTTGGAAAGGTATCGAAGTGACTTCCGGATTGACTAATTTAGGAGTTCCAGTCGAAAGATAAATGAGTTAGCTCAGGCTCAGGGCGTGAAATTAAATAGATAAGAAAGGCTATTCCTGATCTGAAGAGTTGAGTTGCTATAGTTGAATTTTGGAAGGCTCAGGTTTGTGGTATTATTTATATAAGTCGTTTTGATCCCCGCTAAAGGTAAGCAGGGGAGATCTTTGAAGAGCATCCAATCCTGATCTTTTCACTTTCGAGATCGAAGAATCATAGCTATCAGTGCATTGGCAAAGCAGACCCAAAAGAAGAAGGAAGTCGAGCTGTAGTTCGAACTAAGGATAGACTGAATTCAAATAAGCCTTCACTTTCAATCCGTTGAAATGTATGGGTTAGGATGACCAGCTTTCGTACAAGAGTTTACCTAGAAAAAACCTGACTGTGAGACCGACTCGGCAAAGAGAGAGGAAAGTCAACCAAGTGTTCAATCTATTAAATAGACTATTTTTCTTTCATTAAAGTTTACAGATAAGTAAGATATTGAAAGGGGCAGAACGCTTTCTAAGCTAGACTTTCTCCTTACGTCCTTCGGGGCCTTATGTTTCAAAAAAGAGTCCCCACTTGTACTGTATGTACTGACTGCCTGCCTCAATGCCTGCTGACTTACTGGTCACTTTACTGAGTTCCAGGAACGAACAAGGAATATTTTTAGCCCCAACGACAAGCGAACGGGCATTTTCGGGGACTAGCCCGCTTCCCATTACTCAAGAGGGAAATTCCTCGCACATAATTAAGGGAGCCATTGAAAGGTGACCAAAACACCAGAAACGGGGACTACCCGAGCTAATGATAGAGGCAAGAACACTTTCCGGCCAAGTCCCATTAATTGATCATAACGATATCGTGGAAATGCTGCACGGACCCATATATATAGGAACAAAAACAGAATCACCTTGATACTAAACCAGATCGAGCCCGAGATCTTCTTGAAAATTTGTCCTTCCCCCCGATTTTCGCCCTAAAACTAGTGATTACTCCCGATCCGAAGCACCCCTTTTCCATTCCATTCTGCCGCTTTTGGGTTTCAGAGGCCACGCCCCCCCCAGCGTTTCATTTCCTTATCGATCTCGAACCAAGTTTCTTGGTTCGAGATCTTGGCTTTGAACTCATGGAGATAGGGGATTCGCGCCTCTTCGGCCAAGTCCTCCACGTCGGAAAGAAACTTGACCGCGTCGACGATTTTCTCCAGTTTTTGATTATCGTCCACTCCCGCCGCCCGAGCTATTTCTTTAGTTTTTTGAAATATCTCATTGTGTAAGCGATCACATTCCCGGGCATTTTCTTCCGTTTCGCGTTCTAATTGAGCGGATTCGGCCGGGGAAATGTCGGGGGGAAAGTCGTGGAGGTCAAGATCTGGAATTGCCTCGGGCCCCGCGCATAAAGCGACAGCAGGGCTAAGAATACACATGAGTACTAAAGAAATGGAAATTCTAAGAAAAAAAAAGAATAATCTCAATAAATCCGTTCTAGTTCTTAGAGAGATAAATACCGAAAAATCTGTCAATAAATGACGAACCGGACGAAGGATATTTGAACTCAAATTCTTCTCAAGTCTTACTGAAATCGGATTTCCTTTTCGTGCCATATGCACTTAGACTTTTCTTTTTCCCCCTTTTTTTCCCGGAAAAATATCTCTTCTTACTTCAAGCTTAAAGTGTACAACCGCCTACGGACAAAGGCATTAACCGAAGCCCCTCCTTTCGTGCGCCCCTCACCTCCTCCATGAGGATGATCCACTGGATTGATTGCAACACCACGAATAATGGGGCGTCTGCCTAATCACCGGCTTTGTCCAGCTTTTCTAAGCTTACGTGCACCGTGGTTGGGATTGTAAACTATACCAATAGTAGCTCGACATCGGGAATCTATGAGTTTTTCAACACCCGAAGGTAGGTAGGGTAGCCGCACAAGCTTAAGAGAAAGTGTGGGGAGTGCTGCTTCCTTCATTATTTTAGCAAAAGTTCCTGCCGCTCGAGCCAGCTGACTGCCCCCTTCCACTCGGCCTTTCTTCGCTGTGTGAATAAGGTCTTAGTATGGATGAGCATTCTGGGCGGGTCGCAATAAGTCGCTGGTCGAAGGTTTGGACCAATCGCAATTCATCACCATTTTCTAGTAGTTCGCGCGAACGCCTAAACTAAATTCATGATTCCTAAATGCTTCCTTGGCCGTGTGGAACATGGATTAGCATTATGTCATTCCTACAAGTGATCCCCCATCCAGGATTGCTATAGGAGGACTTCGAGATCAAATAGAATATGTTTCTTTCTATTCCGCGTGAGCCACTTATTTCTCCGAAACAAGAGATCAAGTATTCTCCAGTTATTTTCCTCTTTTTTCCCAATAAGTCGACAGCCTTACACCATTGGGATACTTCGAATAAAGTAGAGTCCATATAGGATACACCGGTGCTAAAACCTTTTCTCAAGATATCCTCCAAACTCTTGGGGTCCTTTCTCCGGATGTTGTTCCCCCGGTGTGAAAGCAGTTGGTTCCGTAGTTTTAGAATTCTGCTGATCCCAAGTACTCCATCTCCATCATTGCATATTGGAATATAGAAAATAAAGAGGAAAAGGCATAACCAGAAGAATTGTGAAAAATAAGTCAATTTATCCAATTGAGGCATTTTTATTTATTTTATTATTATTATTATTGATTCCCTCAAGACAGAAAGAGAAAGCGAGTCCTTCCTGTAGGAGTAGTGAAGAACTATAGAGAACGTTTGTTTGTTGGTTGTTGACCAACGAAAAGCATAGAATAAAGACGCAAAAGTGAAAGCATGGGAGTAGAAAGGCATTCCTTTCCTGGGGTGGGGCATTTTTAAGTAAAGACTGACTACAATTAAATCACGTTACAGCCAACAAAGTAGCTGTAACTATACTACGATATTTTCATTGATCGTAGCTAATTCTGATTTAATTGTGACAACAGCCGATAAGCAAGCAGCTTGTATTCGTATAATAAGACGGTGCTTCCTGCTTTCAGGAAAGTGAAGTACTTCAGGTATTTTGGATTCAGCTTGCACTAATAAACCAGGCCAGTGAAAAGTCATTTTTAGAGTCCTGTGTTAAGCATATAGCACATTCTTCAATAGAAGAAGCAGTGGATGGACCAGAATTGGATGTGTGAGTTCCAGAAGAGGATGTTTCAACTTCTATATGTGGGAGGATATCTCATACTATAGAAAGAGCTCTGCTCTCTCTTATGCAATAGCTCAGTAAAGAGTTCATTCTTTGACTCCTAGTATGAGTGTGAAAAGGCAGTCAAGCAAGGAAGGACAGTGCGATAACAAGCGATTTGTGATCAATAATCCACCGGATTCAGTACCAATCAATGGTGGATCCTCAACTTATACAGTTGAATTTGGGTATGAAAGAAAGGAAACGAGCTATTGCAAGCACTAGCGGTAAGGGCACTTCTTCCTTCTATTCTAAATGGAAAAGAGATGTTTCGAATTCATCAAAATCAGAAGCTTTTTCTACGCTCCAAGAAATTGTATAACTTGGACAAAATATTCACTTCGGCTTCCATGATCCACAAGATCTATATAGATATGGTTTAGCCAGTGAATGTTGTCCACGCTAAAAAGAACCCGTTCAGATACGTCATGGAAATTGACCGCTTCTGGTAAGTCACCATCTCCCGTAGGAGTAGTGTCCCTATAGACTTCATATAAAATAAAGAGACGATCTACGATTTGTTCTTTGATTACGTCTAAAGTAAGGTCTGTTATTTTTTCATCCATAGTCAAACTATTTAAAGCGGGGATCTTACCCGCCCTAACGGCCACCAGAATTTCGAAGGGCAAAGCCAAGCCAATTCGCAATATGAAATCGCTAATTAGTTGTTCAAGCATTTTAAAATGGAATCCCTGTAGTTATGCTTCTTGCTCTAACAAAAGGAAGAAAGGCTTGTCGGAAATTGCCAGTGGTTTTTCCACGAGGAAAGGCATGGTAAAAAGAAAATGAGCTATCATAAAGACTAAGATGGTTAAATAAAGGGGGGCATGATCTCAATCGAGAGTCATTTCCCTTAGTGACTCTAGAATGGACAGATCATCTATACTTTAATATGTCATTTTTTATTTTCATTTCAGTAATAAATCCTTCTTGCTACTAACCCGCACCTACTCATAAGCATCTTACTTGTGGGAACTGAACCCTCTAAAGGACCCATTCATTCACGACGACCTCCCACTCACTGGACTGAATGGACTTCCCGCTCGCACTGTTCTTGAAGGAGGGGGAAAGCTGGATGCTGTGGCGCTGGTTGCTCAATTGGACCTGCATTTTGACAAGCGGGCTGATTCCCGCTTGCTTCGGAGCTTTCTCCAGAGTTGCTCCCTCGGATCAATGTCCAGCCGGAGTTGTCCCCAAAAGTACTCTCACCGTCAGGTGAAACATTGTGATTAGCCGAAGAAAGTTCCCAGCTCAAAGTACCGCTGGAATGGTCAAGATCCATACATAAAGCGATGTTTTTTGTCGAAATGGAGCCAACAACCATGTGAATAGCAGTCATAACTAAGACGATTGTACTACTTGAAAGGGCCATACACAGGCGTTATGTGAGAAAGTCTCGGTAAAAGAGGAGGAGGTTGCTCAAAAAAGAAAAAAAAAAAAATCACTATGTAAGTCTATTTTTCCTGGAACCATATCAGGAAACATCTGAATTAACAAAGGAATTTTGAAACGTAGGATACATCATGTCATTGTTCAGATTGGTGGCATTGTCAGTGATGATGTCATTAGGACGCTGGCTATGATGTTGTTTTGAATGAATCTCTACCTTCTTGATCTTGATTTGCATAAGACGCGACTTCAACCCATTTGGTGAAGTAGTAGATTGCCACTAGGATGAAGCATTGGAAGCTTTTGGAGTCATATTTCCGATGACATCGATATTCCACACATTGAGAACGGCCAAGGCGTTGTCATGTTATTCAGAGGAATCAAAACCTTTTCCTTATCCGCGTAGATCTGACACTGCTGGCAGGATCGAACATACTTGATACAGTCATGTTCCATAGTATCCCATTCTTTATGGAGAAGATCATTTGGCCTTTCAGTTGTTCGAGATCTGATTCTATCTGATGGACCGGGGTTAATCCTATCCTGACTTTTTTTTTTCTGGAATATGCCTCCTACGGGTGCGGTTGCCTTCCTTTTCGCGACTTTCGACCTTTGCTCATCTCCATTTATCATGTTCACACTTGGGAATTCAAATGCATGTGTATAGGCAGCTTTCCACCGTCCGCTATTTTGGCTTCCACCTTTCTTGACTCTTCTTTTGCTTCGAAACCTACTTCCTAGTAGTAGAAGATGTTATTGATTCTCTTTGAAGGTGGGGGACACTATTCACGGGGATTGGACAGAAGGGGAATCTTTCTAGTCGGGATAAAATCCAATTGCATTGATCCTGAGGTTCAAGCTTATTTAAAGCATTTCTTTTTCCCAGGTATACCTAGCGGGGATGAAATCCCAGTTCTTCGCTGAAATCATGACCTGTTGTGGTTGTTTACATATGGGTTCGTACTTTCATTCTGATCTCTTTCTCCCTTCTACTTTTGTGTAGACCACAGGCTCATCAAGAGCCGTCTAAAAACTAGAAGTCAGCATTCTATTCTAATCGTAGGCCTTCATGCCTGGGCTGATACCTCCACCACTTAGACTGATGTGGAAAATTTATCCCAGGGTGCTCTGGTCGAGTCATCTTTCGCTTCAATACCTGGAACTGAGACGGATTCGGATGGAGAAGGATTAAATAGTTCATCTTCCCGCGAAAACTCTGAATTAGCTTTAGCTCGAACCGAACCGTGATCTGTTGCTCGAACTCTAATACACTGTATTAGCAAGCGGCACTTTAGTTCTTTGTGCCAGGTGTCGAAGTACGCCATTTCCTAGCATCCTAGTTCAGCGTGCATCATCTCTTGTCAAAATGGAAATCCAAGCGGATTCCGCCAGAAGCTAATCCAGTACCTTGTTGAGTGGAGAACATGAATTATACCCATAAAAGGTCCTTCCTACCTTGCCCTCAGGGGGCAAGGGCACACTTTCAGGAAGTAATGTAGTAAACATTCGAATTGAAAATATGAAAAATAGAACTATGCAAAAAAGATCTTTTCTTCGTTTGAGTGTACCTTTTCCTATGACTATTAATCCTGATGAAATCCGTGAAGTTTTTACCTTGTTTTAGAAGCTTTCTTTGGAGTTGAGTGAATATTGTTTTTCTTCCTTATCTTCTTCCATTAGGAATAGAAAGCACGATTAAGCGGTGCAACCATCGAGAATCAGTCAACTCCTTCCTATGCCTGAAGCCAATACGTGAACGCTTAAATGATTTGGTTCACGTCTTTGAGCAATTAATTGAAGTACTTGCCTTTCCTTTCCTTTACTTTCTTTCCTTCGTCTTCGGCGAAGGCCGCACGTGGAATGGTTTCAGTTTATGCTTTTTGATGTCCTATGCTTTATAGAAAGATCCACATCTTTATCGGTCTGTTCAACGCTGTTGATCCTGAAGTTGCTTCTAACAAAGAAGGACAGAGACCACACCGAGAACTCCTTCTTTTCCCCTTGGGAAAGGGGTGGTTGACGATTCCCTACTACGTACTAGTAGTCGTAGAAAAGGGGTGAAAGGTTCTTATATATGGGACTCCTACTTTACCTGCTAAATATTTAGCTGGCTAACTAACTCTAATTCATCTTCTGGGCTGGGTTCCCGCCTGACCGATTGATCCGATGAGATTCAGGAAGAAAGATGTTCCAATCGTGATGGTTGTTCAACGACGAATTCCTCGTCTATTTGTGAATGATTGTTCATTCGCTATTTTATAACTATTAGATCAACTACTCGGGCTTTTATAATAACCTTTGAACCCTAACCTAAATTGCCCGTTCATTCTGATGAAATCACTTATTTCTTTCCTTAATAAAGGATCTTGTGAGGCTCGCTATCCCGATTTATTCTGAAGTGCAGGCGGGATAAACTAATCAGAGCAAGGAACTCCTTAGAACCTTTGACTCAGTCAGCTCTATGCTATGCCTGTGTCTTTGAGCAAGAAGAGCAGCAAACTGCCTTCCTTCAATTCTTCCGCTGGTCCGAGCTACTTACTTTACGGCTCGTGAACAAACTCTCTCTGATCCGTACTTCTACAGAGTGACTGTAATGGTCTATAAACCTTAAAATTGGAGTTGCGCCTTGGGCAGCAAAAGCAGGGACAAATACGGATACTGGCAGACGGACTACAACTACTACATACTGCTATTTAGACTGATGGTCTGAAATCTTTCTTCAGAACTCGCTTTGGGCGCAGTTCTCACTATTCGTTATAAGAGCTTTTCCGCATAGGGGGCTTTCAAACTTACCAGTACTATTTGTTCCCTTGCTTTCTCTTCGCTTTGCCGCTCAAAAAGACAAAGATTTCAGTCTAAACTAAAGGGGTTGTGGGATATCTGATCCCAACATCAAATCAAAGATGAGAAATTCCTTAATGAGTATGAACCTCTTTCGCGAGAAAATAAAATGTTTGGGGAATATTGGTGGGATAACCTGGGCTTCCAGACCTTGTTGAAAGCGGCCATTCTCTTTCCTATCTAAATGCTAAATGAGGAATAGCTATCTAGTTTTGAGCTGAAAATAGCAATCGAATCTCCTAAAGGTTGCGGTGAAGAAAGAAGAGAGCTCCCGCCTATCTAAATCCTTTAGGACCAGAACGTACATCGACAAGAGGGCTTTCCCTTTGCATTAAGGGAGGGTGAAGCAGGATAAGTCATAAGAATCTGCTTTCTTGCAACGACCTCCTGCTATGTGCTATGCTAACGAGGGGTCTTAAGCTTAAGCAAACAAAGTACCAAGAACTTTTGGATATTATAAGTTTTTCTATTATATCCCAATTTCTCCTTCTGCTTTAGGATTAGCCCAGCTTTTTCGAAACGGACGGAAGGCCTAGCTAGAAGCTATTTAGCACCTTCCCCTCGATGAATACTTGGAAATGTGTCTTGCATCGTAAGCTATTTACTGTCACTATTTCTTCCTTGGAGCAAAGCAAGTCCAGTGAATCAAGGAGCAAAGGTTGCTTCGTTTCCACCAGGAAAACTTGAAGTTTGTTCCGCTGTTGGGGGAATAGAATACTGGCTGGGAAGAGAGCATCCCTTCTTTTTCACCTCTCTTTCAGCGAAAAAAGGTTGAGGTATATGATATATATTTGGCTTGATTGGCTTCGATCGATTCTTTTCTTTCAAAATGTAATTGGCTGTGCTATACCAAAAGCTTACCACCTTGCTAACTCTTTCAGTCGCTCCTTTATTATATGTACATGAGATTGAATTCCTCCCAAAGACTAAACCGCTACCTCAATACTCGACCGTCAGGCTTTACAGACAGACCTATAGTCGACCCTCTCACTTCCTTCGTATTTATTCCTTTTTCCAGCTATGCTTGAACTATAATTATAATAGAAAACTCATCGTAGAGAAAGTTATGGATGGAATGATCTCCTCTCTTGTACCCCGCGAAAGCTGAAGAATGGCTTTAGAATCTTCCATTCCGCTGCTCCAAAAATCCTTATTTGCTGCGTTACATGTTCTCCATTATTCTTCTATCATAGGCTTGTCAGGCTGATTCTTTCGTTTCGGAATAGAATAATAATATTATTCTCAGAGCAGAGAATATCCCCCCCTTTCTTTCGGGCTCATTTGTGTCACCGTAAAGGCTTTTTTGAAAGGAGAGGGATGCTATTTCTTTAATTGATAGGAATTATAAATAGAGAAGAACGCATACTCAGTTACTATGTTACTATTCTATAATATATAATATCTTTATATAGTAGAGCTATATTCTACTATGGAAAAAGGAAAAAAGATATTTTTATATAGTCCTAGATGATTCAAGTCGCTTTCTACGGTACGATCCGCAAAGACCTTTCTTCTTTTATGTTTTATGGGGACTGCAGCAGTTCTGTTCTCTTATATACGCTATATGTGGCTGCTTCAAGTAACCGCATTTCTAAAGGGAGAATACTTTTTTTCTTTCTTTTTTTCTTGCGATGTAGGCAAGGGTGAATGGGAACTGATTGCAGAAAGTCCCGGTTTTGATTGAGCAGGCGGTCAAGCCGAAGCTTCGAAAGCGTGAAGCCGTGGAGAAAAAGAAATTCTAGGTCTTTGACCTTCTTTCTATCGACTTGGCTTAAGGTGGTCAAGATCCGGGCGCATAGCCAACTTGAAAGAAGGTTTCTGAACCGTGATGAAATCCGTTTCGTTGCTCACTAGAACTGGTTCTATTCGAATTTCGTTCCAGAGCGGGGGAAGAACAGCCAGTGGAGTGGGATTGCAGTAGAGGTCTTTTCTTTTCCTGTTCACGAATCCCATTCAGGTTCTCGGTAAGACGAGGGTACGATTTCATCTGTTGGAGGCGTAACTGCAGCAGTTAGCTCTACTCTAAAGGTGGTTCCGTTCTCCTCGGATGAGAATAGGTAGCTGTTAGAATAGTAGTAGCGGTGTGACTTTCTTCTTGAAAAGACTGCTTGACTTGCTTTCCTTGGCTAGAAAGGTAGTGAGTGCATTGATGCAGAGAAGTTGGAATATAGTCAGTGTGCCACGAGTGACTCCTTTTGTTGTCGATTGATTTGACTCTGTCTCCTCTCACTCTCAGGAAGGATCAGATACAGATTCTCTCGTCTGGTGGTTTGGGCATAGGGAAAAGGCTTATCCATGGGATTTCAATTTCCTACGCCCACGACAAAGGAAGGGTCCGAAGGAGTTTTCCACTAGTTCAAATAGCCTTATCTCAATTCAAAGAGTGACTTGTCTTTTTTTGAGTACTGGAGTAAGAGATATTCCTTGTCTGGTCCGTACTCTGGTAGTAGGACTGGCATAGAAGGTCTTCCTGTCATGTAGGAATAGGGCCAGTTAGGTCAGTACCAGTTCTCCCGGCAAGAGCAGATCCTTTTCCATATGCGGGGGCGAAGGAGCGGGCATCGGAGCAGGTGTCAAAGCCTGCATCCATTTCTGGTCTAACCGCTTTTGCAGAAAGAATGCCAGTCCTTAGCGGTCAGGTTAAGGAAGAAGAATTTTCCAGAGCTAACAGCAACAGTCTGATTTCATAAGATTACTCATCCTCACCAGAAGCTAATGATTAAATTCTCATTTTCTGAATTATGAAAGACCCTTGCTAAAAAGGTTGATTTCACTCCCTGAGACTGATTACCTTCGCCTGAACTACCGCGTAGTGGGTTGAATGCCAGTAGGGAAGATTCTACACCTTGATCAGACTCTTTCCTTCTTGTTCATCACTCCTTGCCCATTCTATCCTCATCCGTCAGACTAGTAAGCTGTTCAGGTACTCTGTTCTTAAATGCTGCCGCCCTTGACCCCACCTCTCTGCTCAAAATGTGGAACCGACTGATTGACGCTCTGGGAAAGGTGACAACTATCCCTCCTAACCCCGAAATTAGACCAGATGAAGACGTGAGCGAAGGCAAGCTTTAGACTATGCTTCGTTGTACCTGCATAAATCATTTTTATAAAGGAAGAATGGGCAGAAGCAGCAAGTGACAGATAAGACTCAATTAGCAGAAAAGACTGAAACAGCTCTAGGAAGGCGGAGCTAAAACTTTTCCTACGCATGCTTAAAAATAAGTGTACCCAAGTTCCTGTTTTTCATTTACCAATCATCTAATCTAGGGCGGATAAGACGGCCAGCATGAGGTTCTCAGTCTCACTCCCTCGAAGATGCCCTCCGCAGGAAAGATCCCCTCACGTGGGTGCTAAGACTAGGTCGGGATCGGGGAAACTCACTTTGGCTGAACCATCCGAATCCGATGCTTCCGCTAAGGCAGCTAAGTCTTTATCATTCTCTGATCTTGGAATGTAGGGGTAATCTTAATCGGAGGCTAGAGCTTCATCTTCCTTTTCCATTCGTCAATGACATTCTTTCTGAAGTGAATCCCAGTGACTTAAATAAAGATAGAGAAATGTCACAGTACGGTAAGTCTCTTTATCTCGTAGGAAGGTGAAAGAGAGAGAGGCGATCGCAGTGAAGCGACCGGAGGGAGTTAGTCAATCCTACGGCTTCGGGCGAGCAAATGAACTAATGGGTGAACTGCTTGCGGGGAAGACTTGAAGAAGGAAAAGCTTCCTTAGCGAAGCGGGAAGGGAAGTCTCGAGAATATGGCTCCTAAACTAGTCCACTTTTGATTCCCACTTTAGCTGACAGCTATGCGGTGTGGAACAGCCAATTCCCTTTTTAATCCACTATTTCCGCGATAGAAAGATGTCTAATTCATTATATTAGGGCAGACATTTGAAATGCATTTTTCTTAAAGCCTGGATCTCTTTCATTAGATTCTATAGTTATAACACTCTGTCAAAGAAGTATGAACTGTAAAGCCCTATCTTCTTAGTGAGTTATCGAAAATAAAGATTTCATGAACATCACCGCATTACTCAAATCACAAACAACTATACAGTGTGTAAAGTGCCAAACCTTCTACTCAGAAAGTGAGGGACAAGTCACATCGTTACAGTTTACAATTCACTTTCCCTGGAAAAAGGCATTACCCCCGCCCAGAATGAAGCAGCGAACTTGCTTATCTCATGTCAACCCGGGCAGAAAAACAACTTGCTTGACACTAATACGCAAGAGCCGAGGCAGATGGTAATTGAAAAAGTGCTTATATTGGTGGATTGTATAGCATTACAGACTTGGTTACGCTGTTAGGGTTAGAGAGCAATGCCACACTTAGGGATACCTTACATTTTAATGGGATAGTAGTTCCAGCCGGTAAAAAACCAGGATAAATTAAAACTTTGCAAGGAACATTTCAATAGTTACAATCATCCGGGATGATATCAGTTCTTCTGCAGCAAAAGGAACAATCTCAGTACCAGTATAAACAGCGGCTACACACCTTATCCTTCAAGGAATGAGTACCAGGACTGACTCCCATGCTTTAGACAGTAATGAATTATCCTCTAGCCAAGACTTTCTCAAGGGCTATAGTTTATCCAGGGATTCTATTTTTTCCATCTAACTCAATAAGAAACCTAAGGATGCTAGATTAGTAATCATCTCCGTGGGAATTTCCATCCAGTCTATAGGCTGTTAGTCACGAAATGAACCAATCCGGATTAAGTCGACCTATGCTTTCAATACTTACCCTGACCCAGCCACTTAGCTCTAGCTAAGGCCGATCCTTCGTCATATGCTTAGTCAAAAGCGACTTTTTGGAGGGAGTCCCTTTTCGGGATAGGCAGGATATCTTGGTTGGGGAAAACTGGTTAAAATAGTAAGACTCCCCCATCAATCAGTGGTTATTGCTTCATTCTCATTGAATTCATCGCTACTAACTAGAAGAAGTTCCTGGGCTAAGGCTAAGAGAAGCTCTCCTGTCAAGCCTTGGATTCGACTTTGGGCAATGCCATTTCGAAAGAAAGGGAACCAGTTGGGTTGGGAGAACCTAGATATGTCGATTTAGAAAAAGCCCATGCATGTTCTAACTGCAGGTACACTTTTTGCCTAGGAGGGAGAACCAACCCTCTTTCTAAGTCGAGTGACTGGGCATAAAGACTACTTATACTTATATAGAATGAAAGTGGAATTCCATCCTAAGAAAATCTTTTAGCAATCCTTTCCAGGCCTACTCTTCTGACCCCTAAGATCGTTTAAACTCAGAATTTCACTATCTATAGAGGCCGTATGGATATAGACAGAGTCCTCAAGAAAGATTGATGAAAAGAGGTGCTAGCATTTCTCTTCTCTAAGTCCAACTAAAAGGAGCAAGCACCTTAGACTAATGCGGCGGATCCGACCGGCGATGACCTTTACCAATTGAAAAAAAAAATATACCATAAATTCTATAGCTTTAAGCGGGCTTTTGACTAAACAAAGCCTGTAAGCTGTAGAGTTAGTTTTCCCTTATCATCCTTGGTATTCCTCCTCTCTATGAGATGTGGGATCGACCCCACGAGCCCTTCCTGTTTCTACATCCTTTTCTTTTGGATGATAAGGCACGCCTATCCATGTTTTATCCAGCCTCTACTATCAACCACCGGAATGGTTATTTTTCCTGCCCCCGCTTTCCTCTCCCGCGGGAAGAGCTCGTTCGCCAAGTCCGAACTCCCACTTTATCGTCGATGACGGCTCTCTTCGATGCTAGCAACCGCATTTGACCCTTTTCCGCGCTTCTTTCAATTTCCTTACATTCTAGCTGAAGGAGAGACTTTACCTTTACTTAGAGAGGGGCAGCGGTACCACGCCCTTCCGTGCTCGTAGGTTGACTCCCCTATGCATCCCGACTAAGGTCTCACAAACATGCACTTCCCTTATGCATCCAGCCGCTTCACTAATGTGAATAGGTTATACAGAAGGGTGGTTTGGTTATATACTCTTACTCTTATGCGCGTTCTTTCTTCGAACCTTTTGGTATGTATTGCCCCCTAACTATAGATCAGATCCACCAGACGAGAAACTCAATTCCGCACTGCTGCTGAGTCGTCGGACTTATCCACCAAGGAGATTCGTGGAATTTCTGTGGATTGCGTTGGGGGAAATCTACCAAAGCTAGGCAGATAGATAGACTCCTTTCCCGCTGCTAAGAGAAAGCAAGAAACAAAAGAAAATGATTGTTTTGAAATCAGCGCCACCTTTTGGGTATGCAGATACTAAGAGTCCTCTCACTACCAACCAGCAGACATCATCTGGCTGGGTCTTGCCGGTATCAACAACGAGAAAAAAACAACCAAATGGAAACAGCAACTAACTATGGCTCTTGGCCCAGACAACGCCCTAGGCTACGGGGGGATCGGAGCAACAGGGAACGCCTAGACGACGTTTTTATTCCTGGGCTGTAGTAAGTAGATCGAGAGGTCGTTCCGCCCCCTGTCCCCGAAGATGGGTAATATGTTCTCAAAAAATGTTGTTCCAATCTGACCTAGCTGGCGAGCGATCCCAGTTCGCGGCAGAGAACAAGACAGCAAGCGAGCGTACCTTTGTTCGCTTCTTCTCCACCAAGCACGAAAGTTTAAGGATAACTGTAGGTCGGTGGCTACCTAAGGAAACTCCGATTCGATCCGCCCCCCGGCTGGGAGGCATTTACCTCATCCCGATCACAAGGAGAGGTTCACCATGATGGGGGTACTTTTTAATTTTTTCCTTTTCAGAAAGAATGAAATGCATAGGGGACCATCCTTTTGTTGCGGCATGCTCCTCAGATTTACGGATTCGCAGGGGGCCTCAGGCCCTACTTAGTTGACTGACAATGACAAAGGCTTTCGAAACTAAGCTAAGTAGGGCCTTTTTGAATTGAATCTTAAGTAGTCTATCAGTGGTGCGAAGCGGTTTTGCCCCTTTTCAGTAGGGGAGCGAAAGGTTAGACCTTAAAAAGTCAGCGAACAGCGGTTCTTCTATGTAGGTATGGCGTTCCCCCTTGACTTTCCTAACGTCGAGCTAAGTGACTTCGTAACCTTTGCGTAGCGTAGTAGAATGAAGGCTACGCACCGACGCTCTCTTATCTATTAGCCTAAGCGTCTTCGCTAACTCGCTCGCCTACTATACTATACCCTACTATACAAGACATTAGTAGGCTAGGCTAACTCAGCCTCTTACTTCTACTAATGTCTTGTATAGTAGCGCCTTTTCCTTTTTGAATAACCCATTCTCATTATCTTTCATAAGTCAAGTAGGCGAACCCATAGGTCCTTAGTAGCGTTGACAAAGAAGAACAGCCGGTTAAAAGACAACGAATCTTTTTCTTTATATTATATATAGGCCAGCTTGACAAGCTCTTGATCTGAGGTGCGAAGAGAAACATTTCTTTTTTATGACTTCTACTTATCGATCCCGACCCGGAAAGTGACCGACCAGGGCCCTATTGATGAATGAAAGAAAAGGTTTATGAGCCCTAGCCCTGTAAGCCCACACCTGTGTAGAGTAGATCGTTCAACACCTGCGGCACAAACCCATTTTTGACCTATTGGTCCTAGTATCATAGGCGACCGAACGGCCGCCCCCTAATTACTAGACCGACCTGCTGTAATAATTCCATAAACACCTAGCGAAGATATGGCAAACAAATAAAGTAGCCCTATGTTCGAATCTGACAATACCATACCATAATCAAAAGGTACAACGGCCCAAGCGACCAGACTTAACATAAATGTAGCCACTGGAGCCATTCTAAAAAGGGAGAAATTAGCACTACTTGGTGAAATAGGTTCTTTTAGAATCAATTTCAAACCATCTGCTAGAGGTTGTAACAATCCGAACGATCCCACTACATCAGGACCCTTTCGACGTTGCACAAAAGCCATTACTTTACGTTCAGCTAGCACTAAAAAGGCTACTCCTAGTAAAAGTGGTAGAATTATTCCAAGTATTTCAGCTGGAACAGCTATGTACGTTTTCGATTTTCTATTTACTCATGATCTGGCCTGGTCGACCCAATCATGATATTGAAGGATGGGACCTTTTCTCGAAAAACAAAACTCCGGATCCCGAGAAGAGTTGAAGATGGTGCAACATCGAATCCTGTTATCTTACTTCGAATGGAATCTTAGCCCGCCTCATTTGCTTTCTTTATTGCATAAGGGCATAAGCGAAGTCAAGGGATTTTCTTCTAACTAGTGGCTGAGAGTAAGCAAGCTACCTTCATTCAACAGCTTTGTGGTTGAGTCAATAACATGCTCTGGGTCGGGAATCTTTGCTCTTCTCTTTTGCATTTTCGCTGCCTGCCTTCTTCTTCGTGTTCGTCCGTATCGCAAAGCGGGTCGACGCCAGCTATAATGGTTGAAAATAGGGGGGCCAACCAAGACCCCCCTAATAAAGCTTTGTTTGATAAAGCAAACGATTCGTTCCGACAACTTCGGACCAGATTAACCCCTTTAAATTAGCTGATCTTACAAAAAAAATCGGGCGGGCTGGTTGGGAAGGGGTTTTTGGCGGAGAAAAGAATCGCTGAGAGATAGATTCTACTATTTAGTCAGGACAAATGAGTGGCTGTGCAGCATGCTCCGGAGGAGATTGACCCTTCCCCGAGTCAGTCTAGTCAGAAAGGGGAGGGCCCACTGTCTAGACTGCATTTCGGGAGTTTGAACACCATCCCATTTCAACCAAAAATACAACCCTGTCAAAGGTATCTAACCTTCCTTCCTTATGAGTGGAAATCCAATCCCGTTTTGTTTTTTTTTTTGCATAAAAACCGGCCAGCCGGTAAGGTAATATATATTATATATATATATTTTTTTTTTAAACCCGTTCTTCCGACCATTTTTGAAAAGCGCATAGTTTCTACTCCAAAATGACCTCCCCAGTCGGGGAACGCATGAGATATTTACCTAAACCAAGTAGGTAGGTCCTTGAGCGGATCCCACGTTAGCCCCAAGACGTTGGTCTATAACTAGAAAAGTAAATGCTTGAGCTTGAGTGATAAGGGCCTCCTCCCCCTGCTTGCTGGTATTTTGCCTGTATGGTGTTTACCGGGTGGGACCCTCGATCCGGAAGGTATGCCACTTCAGCTACTATCTATACATGTCTGCTCCCCTTGAAAGCTCCTGGTGCTGCGACTATCACCGGTAAGTTGCGTTGGATCAACATCGGGATGAAAATCAACTGCAAAAGCAACTAAGTCAACGCCTATTTGCTCTGGATCTACTGGCCCGGACGCTTTTTTCTATTCCACCGCAAACAACCGAATATACTACTGCAGGATCTTCCGCTGCTTTTGTTATTATTGCTCTCACCTGTCACTACGCCACCTCAGCAGCTGGGACTCCCCAACCTTTTCTATCTATCTTTAGAAGTAGGGCGAGTGTCTAAAGACCGGGTTATCTCTCTGAATTAGGTTATTCACTGGGCTTAACAGCCATCGAGTCTTCTAGAGTTGATCGATCCGTTTCAAGAGGATTCATCCAAGACTCTAGATTTCGTTAATTCTAAAGAGGAGCCCATTCCATAAGGAAGATGAGAGGAAGGCAGGCTTTTTAGGGGCCTTCTTAGTATCAGGAGTTTTTTATTCTTCTTCAACTTTTTTAACTTTTTCACCTATTTCATAGCCTCTCTTCTGATAGCATCATAGGGGTCGATTGGTCGTCTGAGGTCGAAATCCCTTTCTCTTTGAGCTTTGTAGCATTTATTTTTTCTTCGGATAAATAAAATTTAGCATCTGCGTAATACGCTTTTGCTTCGCTAAAAGGATTTGCATCTGCTTTCACCCTCTTCTGCTCACCACCTTTGGTTTACTTGAAACATTGGTGATAAGTAGAAAGGACGACACAATTATCATGCATCCAAGGCCGCCCAAGTAAAACATTGTTTTATGTTTCCGCATCAATGACATACAAGGGGTATGGTATCCCCCCATTCCTCGATCTTTAATTCAAGTCGTACAATGCCCGGAGACCTCTGCCTACTTTGGTTAAATCCTTGGATAAGTAGATTGCTTGGGCCCAATCGATGAATAGCAATCCCGAGACGTTTTAGCATTCTCAAAGGTAGGAGATTAACAGCCGATCCCCCATCTATCATGATTCTTGTTATCCCCAATCCATTAAGGTATCCTGAAATGAACAAAGGCCTGTTATGCTTAATGAGTCCTGGTTGCAAGTAATCGTCCGTAAACGTGATCAAAGCCAAACACTCGGCATAAGTTGGTTCACTACTTCTCATCTTAACTTGGTTAACTTCATTAGAAAACTCCTCTGGGTTCGTTAATGCGTATACTAGGGACATCCTTAGTTCTGCAGACATCTTCAATGCATCGTATACGCTGAGGAGTGCAGGAATCTTTTTGAGATGAGCTAATATGTCATAGCGAACATGTTGTCCATTAGCCGCTAATGTTTGACCAGCAAGCATTCGTGATCTCCCTCGTTGGGTAACTTCGTTTTGGCTCGAGAGGGCGCCCACAGCACCTCGGTCTATAGGGATGCCCCCAGGGTTTTGATTTTGCGATAGACCATGATCCTGGACGGGACTTTCAGGATTTGGGGATGATCTATTCTTAGACTGAGACAACTCTTGCACAAGATTTTTACCATAATTCGGAACGGGAGGTAATTTCTTGCCAGATCGTAACTCCATCTGGTTGACTTGGGCTATTTCTTCAGAAATCTGAACCATCTGGCATGATAAGACTAGACTCTACCTTCAAAAAATTCATCAACTTTAGAGGTCATACCGTCAGGCCCCGGCGCCTTGTTGGGGTTAATTTTGAGTAATGCAGCATGAATCTCCTCTTCTGTGACATCACTCACAAGAGCTTCATTCATTGTGGGTGTAATAACCCGAGATATACCACTCACTGCTTCTGTAATATTTTACGGACTGCAGGAAGTGAAAATGGTGGAAAAAGAGTCATGTATCACACCCTGAATACCCTCATGATCCTCCTTCCACATACCACTGTCATAAAAACCAATCCCCGAATTTGATTATGCCTTCGACTCTGAACACACAAAGCATGGAAAGAACTTGTCTTTTTATCACCAGCTTGAAGCCACTGAACCCGAGATTGACATCTCCAGAATTCCTCTTCTCTCTTAAGGTCCTGCTTCAATGATTTCGCCTTTACATGGTCATACACGGGCTGTCTAGCTAGCTTCTCCATTTCAGCAGCTCAACCCGGCAATTTGTCATTTTTTGCTGCACTTTAAACAAGTCTGAACCACGCACATTAAGCTGCCAAGCTTGTTTGACAACCTCAGCACACTCTTCATCTTTATCCCATCGTGAATCATAAGGGAAAAATGGACGTTTCATACTATCCAAAACTTCAGTGTTCAACAAGATGGGGCTATGGTCACTGCCTATAGCAGGAAGGTTAAAGCTCGCTCATAGCAATGACTCCAACTAACATTAACTAAGACTCGATCTAACCTCTCCTTCACATTGAAAGAACCCTGTCGTTTCTGAAACCAAGTGAAAGGATGAACAACAAAACCTACATCCAGCAGTCCACATTTATCTAAAAAATTTCTGAAGTCTGAAAAAGAAGCAGCTGACCGGTGACATCCCCCCTCCTTATCATCTGGTAAAAGAAGATCCTTCAGGTCCCCAAGAACTACCCACCCATCTGCTCGACGACCTGCCACTCGCTGCGAGAGACTCCACTGCTCACGACGTCGCTGGTCATCAAAATCTGCATGGATACAGTCAAGCATCCAACGCTTGTTTTTATCATCATCCTTGACCTCAACTTCCATAATGAAACTGTAAACAGTCCGAACTTGAAAATCAACGCTCTTCTTCCATAGCAAACAAAGACCACCTGCTAATCCCCGAGGAGGAACATGACATATATAATAAAAATGCAACTCCCTCTTCAATTTCTCCAACCTGTCTGTTCTATTCTTAGTATCCATTAATAAGACCGCATCCGGGGAGTGGAGGTGGAGACTAACTCCTCCACCTTTCAATGAGGAACTTTATTTAAGGGCTCCCCCCAAGCCCTTAAAGTTACAGAGGATTCTCGTATCTCCTCAGGAAAGAAGGCCTCTACTATGGCACACCCGCCAGAAAACCCGACCCCGACATTCACCGAAGAAGGGAAGTGGGTGGCTAGCTGCATTCTTGAGTTCGCACCCGATCTGACACCTATATTTGATGTGCCAATGAGAGGTCTCAGCGGGAATGAAAAAGGAAGTCTTGAAGGAGCTCTATCTTATAAAGAAAATTTCTTGATTTGTCGAGAAAAAAAAATGAAAAAAGAATGAGAAGGGGCTTAGACAAGACTTAAAAAAAAGCACTAAAGGCCTGGTGAAGCTCCACCTTTCTCTCCAATTCCCCCCTTCCCCACGATCCTATAAGCTGGAATTTTTTATCGACAGGATTTGACCTGAACTCTCCTCTCTGTACCGTATCTATCTCTTCTAGCAAGCTAGAAAGAGAGTGAAAAGCTTTTCCTTCTCCCACGTTAAGTGTTGTTCCCGGATCACTAACAAGAACTAGAAAAGTCTTGTATAAAGGAGTGTATCCTAGCTAAAAAGAAAGATGTAAAATTAAGCTACTAACGCTTTCATTAAGATTGGCTAGCTTCCATAAATGGGACCAGAGATGGGGGCGATAGATATGGAGGAATTTTAGACCTTTCCAATGGTCGAGGGAATCGAAAATAAGCATTTCACGAGCGAACTACATGGTTCATTCGCCCGCTTGGAAAAAAACAGCTTCTTTTGGGAACGGTTATCGCATTTTCTTCTTTTGACTTCAGTCCCTTTGCTTATATTGGATGGAGGTAACGGGCCACCACACCATTCTGATTAGCCTTGCGTTAGTTATTGGTCTCATTTGGTTCTGCAACCTCACTCAACCCTCTCCTCACACTCACCGCCCTGACCGGAAGTCGAGTACAGTTTGAGATAGGAATCGATGACCAATCGAAAGATTGATTAGCTCGAGTGAGAAGTCCGAATAGAAAGGCATTCCTCCTTTCTTGATTCAATTCCTTAGCGCATCACCCTTACTGGTCGCAGTAGAAAGGACGGTATTCGTATACTGATTGCACCTACCAGGCAGGAGGGATTGGCTTAAGACAGGAATGTTTGACTTAACCATTCCTTGACTTTCTTTGTCCGATGAGAAATGCGAAACGAAAGAAGGCTGGGAAATTAGATCCAACTCTTTCTCTCCCCGGAGAGATGAATTGATATATCTTTCTCGGATCATAGGTCGGGACTGACGGGACTTGAACCCGCAACTTCCGCCTTGACAGGGCGGTTCTCTGACAAATTGAACAACAATCCCTGGTCTACAACCTTCAAATTCTTTTCTCCTCACCTACTTCATTTGAAGCCGTTGGAAAAGAATAAAGATGAGCTAGAACAAGGAGCAGCATGGAAAGGAAAGAATTACTAGTTTCGGAAGGAGGTAAGCGCCTTCTCCTAATCGAAACTGCTTAGGACGATACTGACATCCTTTATCGTTCGAGCTTGCTTGTGCGCCTAACACTCCTAGTTAAAGAGCCTTTTTCTGATGAACTTTTAATAGAAGTAGGGATTTATAGCTAATTCTTAGGCTATCCCTTCGGGGATGTAGCATAGTTCCCCTAGTCCGAAATCGAATCTATACTCTGTCTTTAACCTTCGTTCGAGCGATGGAAAGAGTCTTTACGCAGGACTGGTATTATAAGTTTTCTTCCTTCTCTGATATCTTACTATAGAAGGCTCGAAGAGCTATGGTTGATAAGAAGAGTTAGCAGGCGAGACATCATCTCGTGTTACCAATAACTCGTAAAGACTAGTTTCATAAGGTAGCTTTGAATAAGAGAAATCGTAGCGTAGAAAGTATTGCCAACGGAAAGAGTTCCACAAGAACAGCGGACTCAATAGCCGCTCTAGACGCCCTAAAGGGAAGTTGGCGCTAGCTTCCTAAAGAGGATTTCTGTTCTATGAGGTACAGGCCCGGCCGCACGAAGCAAGAGGAAATAGGTATAGGCTGGATCAATAAAAGAAAGATAACGAAAGTGTACAAGATTCCAATCGGGCTGGCTCAGAAGGAAGGTGGCGGCGAGGAAGGGTATTTCGAATCTCGATCAAATAGCATAGCACGGGACCGTGCCAAGCTGTAAGCATAGCGAGTTAGGTATGGGCTTTCTTTTCACTACCAGAATCAGCAGTTGGCCTATTGTTGATCAAAGTCTGGGTTGGCGGTCCCTAGTTATAGATAGGCTTTCGCCTTCCTTTTTCCGTCCAACGAGGATTTTAGTGTTTGGAGAATTCTTCCTATTTGACCCGATGCCGTACCCTTCATGTGTTCATGATACATGGCCGGGGTACATATTCCACAAAAACAAGGTTCGACTACGAGGATTGATAAGTTGTTCATTTTGTAACCTTCACCTCTATCTACACAGTTTCATTTCTACGTCTTCGACGAGCAAGACTTCACTGCTGACATAGGGTGAGGTTTCAACAGGGCAAGCGGATATTATCCAACCTGCGGTCAGCTATGATATACTCAACTTCTTCTTTTCACCTCCCTCTTCGATCGATCCGGAAGACGTTCCCTTAGCAGTTGACATCTCAACAGAGTCCTCCGGTCGAGTTGGAAAACAACCCTTGAGACCTACGAGCTCCTAAAGCAAAGAAAGAAATAGACAGACTTAGACGAGGGCATCTTGAACCCCTCTCCCTACGGTCGAGTTAGCCCATGACCTCAAGATCAAGAAGAGCCAGCCATACATAGAAGACAAGGGAAGACCTTGCTCGACCAAATGAACGTAGCAGCAGCATCATGAGATAGAACCCGGTCCTGTCCCGGCTGTCCATCTGTGGAACATGGGGCTGAAGACCTCTAGAGTACCTACTAGAAGAACTAGAAGAAAGACAGAACCACTTGGCTAGGGCTAGGGGGACCAAACCATTAGGAGGAAGAAGCAGATGGAAGACAGGGTCACTTGTGAAAGAACTAGCCGAAGGGGACCATCACAGTTGGGGCGGTGGATGACAGGCTAGCTCACCAAGAACATCAGGAGAGGTTGGGGAAGACTTGGCAGCGGCAAGTCAAGGAGAGGTTAGGTCAAGGGATTTCAGACAGAAGTCCCATCAATCAGAATCAAAGGATGTTCCAGGAAAGAAGGAAACAAGGATATCCAAAAGAATAGGCCTTGAAGGAAGGCATGAATGAGGGGAGACCGGTCTAAGGGCTGCAAGATATGCTACAAGGTTGAATCAGTCCACTAAGGGATGACCTCTTATACATGATTTCAGCGAAGTGTTCAAGTCAAGGACTTAGGCGATCAAAGAAAAGAAGACTTGAAAGAAAAGCCTTCTATCCCACAGCTAAGGCATCCATCCAATACAGATAGAGCGTCATATATAAAATAACTCTCTCCTTTGGAAACCACCTATTCCTCTCATCGACTACCTTCACTAGGGTCAAGATTCATGGTTTTATAAGGGCGGCCCATTAGCTTCCTTTGATGGAACAAGGGATTGCTTTCGTCTCTTTCCTTCTGGGCCAGGAATGGAAGTTGTCGTTAAGCTTCTTTGGATCAATCGATAGTGTGCTTATCGCTCTACTTCGCTTGATTCTCATGCCAGTGGACTCGTCGCTCAGCTTTAGGCCTTATTAGCTTCATTTCTGAAGTGAGCATGAAGTCCGAATTGAATAGATACTGAGAAAGCGTCTTTCGTGATGAAAGTTGCAAGTGAGGATTCAGGATTGAGAAAGAAATCAGCAAAGCGCAGCTGGAGCTGAATCTATTATAGGAGGCGTAGGGTAGGCTCTTTGGATAGATTGACTGGCTTAAGCCGATGAACCAGCTTCTACCACTGACGAGCTAATTCGGAATATGCCTAACTAGAGGAATAAAATCACCTGATCTTGGCTCGGCATCTTTTGAAAGGTAATCCAATATCTGGTAAGAAAGGTCGAGTCGGCTACTCGAAGCGGAGAAGCAAGAGCTCACTCGACCCATAGGAATAGGGAGGAAGTTTCATTCCAAACTGCTCTTAGTTTGAGCTAGGAGATGGGACAGTTAGAGTGCTCGCAGCATCTCTTCTCCTTGCCGCAGCAAGTCCCGTCCCACATCCGCGGTTGGTGAGAGTAATGTAGAGGAAGACTTTTGTTCGAAATCGGGATAGTGTTCAATAAACCACCGTTGATGCAATAGAAGTAGAAGCTCTTAATGCAATATCTGGTGGTGAAGACATTCCCGCTGCTACAGTTTGAGTTGACGGTTCAGGAAAGTGCTAACAGGGGCAAAAGACTAGCATTCGATGCTTGTGTTTTCCTCATCAACAGTAAAGTCATAAGTACCACAGCTTCCTTTTCCCAATCGTAACATTGGTTATAGATAGAGTATTAATCATATGGAGATAGGGAATTCCTTGTCATCAAGTCAAACATCTGACCCAGCAGGGGAATATTATAGCCTAGCTAGAAAGGGAACTGAATCCGTACAACTCTCGTTTCCGGTGCATGGCTCTTTGGTCTTAGGCATAAGCTCTTCTAACCGCAGCAGGTGATCTCTTAGCCCTTATCAATCATTGTATAAACATTCCCTGTTTCGTCATTTCCTCATGAGCTTCTTCGATGATATCCTATTTTACCTGGTCTTCTACGCTCCTTTTCCTCATCTTCTGATATGGGGGGACATTGGTCCTATAGTTATATTTGTCCAATTCCCCCGGCATTGGCAAAAAAGGAAAGGTTAGGCTGAACCGGTAATCGACTGATACCATACTAATGCACTCAAGCACTGCAGCGGATCCTGGTGGAGCTGACAGGCTGAGTTAGATATCTATCGATAGATTATTCAATGCTATCTCTAAAAACATATTAGAAAAACTAGGACAGTGTAAAGCCTTAGAGGGTAATCCCTTCTTCATGAGCACCCTATGCTCAAGCAGTCCATTCTTTCATGAAGTTCTTTCTAGACAAACGACCCAAGACTATGGGAGAATCCTTTATTGAGGACCCTTTAACGGGATGTGTGTCCGCTTCCATCTCATTCTCGTTGTCTGGAGAGGCTTTTGGCATAGGCAACCTAGCTTACTCGTTTTGATAGTTTCCGCTATGACTATGTTATGTATGTATGTAATTACAGTCTTTGTTGGATATTGTTTAACCTAACCGTATACTTTCTATTATCTTAGTCAACCCATTCATAGGACCACTGCCTACCGCATTCCTGCCCCCGGCTTTTTCTTCCCCCCGACACAATTGATTCGTCATGGGGAACCCGCTTGCTTGTCTCAATCAATTTGATTGCTTTAACTAGTCATGCTATGGAGAATTCCCATGGAGAGCCAACTGCTTCATGCCCCAGATCGGGGGGATTCTTATTGTGTGTGGTCATATTTCCTATTCATTGAGTAAAGGGCCGCGTTAGACCCGCAAAGCTTTCATCGGAGCACATCGCTTTCGCTCCTTAGTTTCTCAGTGGAAGAGGACCTTTCTCGATCAACTATCTTACTTGAATGAAGAAAGAAGTAAACTTTATATAGAAAATTATCTGAATAGCCGAATAAAGGAATTTTGGGCTTGATAGCCACTCCCCTGAAAAACTGCAAAGAAGACGATTCGCTACTTCCGAATCGCTGCATCCAGCTCCTCCAGTCTCCTCGATTGGCCCCCTTCGCCGTTGTGATCCCCTTAGTTCACTATTTTCTTGTATATAGAGTCGAGTGCCTGTCTTTGATTCGGGTTTGGATATTCTACCGTCTTTCCTGCCCCTCTCTCTCTTAATCAAAAGCCCCTAAACCAGTGAGGGTACTTTTCAAGTTAGTTGAGAAGTAGCCATTTGCTTCAAACAGGCACCTTGGAGAAGCTGCTTTCCCTTAACGGTTTTTATAATCCCCAAAACCAGATGAAATAGCTTCAAAATGCTCATACCAATTTGCTGAAATCCATCCGGCACTAAACGAAGTAGGTCGATACCAATAACAGGAACCGAAAGCCGCTCTCTTCCATAAAGAAGAGCGAAACTCTCGCCTATCCGATCAATGGAAAGAAATGACTCCTAAATCAGTCCCTCAAGCGTCGGAATGTTAATCCACTCCTCCCTAAGGCTTCTACCCTCGGATGAAAGAAGTGCGCGGATAGAGCAAGAACTATGAGCGGGTAAACCGGGGATGAGAGTTGGCTATGAGCTAGACTAGAGGGAAAGCTACGAATCTAAGAGCAATGCGCTAGTCAGCCTAGTAGGATCGGGTAGGTAAATTCAGAAGGGGGTGGCCGGCTTTTTAAACCTAAAAAAAATGTTAATTAAGAGGGAGGTTGTCTGATTCCTTATGTGATGCCTTTATTTGTTCCCTTTGGCATGATCGTTTCGAAGTTCTTTCTTTCATAAGAAAGTCTTTTTCGGAAATCAGAATAGCTGTTGAGCGGAAGGTTTATTACCACCTCCCTTTGGGGGCTAAGGGCGCAGCATCGGCGGTAAGAGCAGTAGACCCGCCCGCAATGGAAACTGAGCAAATCCCTTTCTCATTATGAACCTACTTTCTTCGCACTCTAAAGGTACTATGGAAAGCCGGTTTCAGGCAGCAAGGAGTGCGAGAACATTTTTTAGTTATCACCCGATCTCATGTCTTAGCCAAAACAGGATATAAGAGAACGAAGAGAAAGAGACAAAGAGAAGCTAAGGGACGGATTGAACAGCTGCTTTGAAGGAAGGAGTGCTAGCCAGTCCCAAGATAAGGACGGGAGACATAGCTTACTCCATTAAGCTTGAAAGAAAGCTCTGAAAGCCCTGTTTCCAGGTAAGAGCATGGAAGGGGAAGGAATTCATTCAACAGAAGCTAAGGGGCTTATGCCATGGCTTGCTGCATCTCATGTATTCTTTCTCCCAGTCTGTAGAGATCACAGGGACAAAACTATGAATGGCAAGGCGAGTTTACTCGGGGAGAAGGAAGGGTCCTAGCTACCGAGCTTAGCAGACAAACAATCAGTCACGGTCTGAAGGAAGAAAGAGATTGCCCTATCTTCAAAGGAAACTCCTGAGATAGAAGTAGTACGCGCACATATACATATATATGGGGCGGGGGCGATATCGGTCTTTTTTCATTCTTTCTCATTACTCGTAAGACCACCTCCAATGTGTGTATTCCCTTGTTCTGTTTCGGTATTTCCTTTCTTTATTAAAGGGATTTAGGAACTGAAGATCTTAACAAGTAGAAAGAGAGAGAACGGATAGGTGATTGTCCTAAGAAGGCAGTTACCGAGGTAAGTAGCTAAGTATTGGAAGGAGCTATGCTCTAGTATCTCCTGCTTCTGCTTGTTATTCTGCCTCTTCAAGTGTCCTAACACTAGTTCCTTTGTAACTAATATCCACTCATAAGAGAAGGAAGAGGGGGATACTCCGAATATCTATTGTCGGAGAATAAGCCGATAGAATATCCTGAGGAGAAGAGATAGGGAGTGAGGTAGCGGTGATCCAAGCAAGATAGTCTGGAGCAAGTTCAAAGAGAATACCTCTGCTGTTAGCTAAGGCTAGTCACCTCAAGTCTTTGTATGGACAATGTCTCTTGTTGTATAGCTATTTTCTCTGGGTTCTTCCCGAAGGGGCTAACCGTATTAATAGCTGATTTAAGGTAGTTGCTACTTCGTTGTTGAAAAAATGGTTTTCTAGCTGTTGATGGGTGAACCCATTAGGGTTGTTATCGGTTTCGAGTTCTCGCTGTTCTCTAAGGAAGTTGAGTGAGAAGAAGTAAGAAGTCAAAATCATTGGAGCTAGGCCCTTCAAGCTTAAAGACTAGCAGTTCCTCTCTTTCATGTCATGAAGCAACTGGCCAAAGAAGCTCCTCGGCTAGGGTTACCCTAAAAAGGGTTCTTGCTAAGACTGCTTTCTCTCTTCCGTATGTGAAATTTTCCTTTCAAGCAACCACATTCAGCAGTGACATCGAAATGTGAGATTTAAGCCTTTTCCTTCGCATTTGCTTGTTAACAACGAGTCAACCTTCTGAGGGTTAGGTGAAGGTCTCGTTCCTGGACTGTCCATAACATAATAAGAGTCTTCTTAACCGTAGTAGCAACAATTATTTATACTTCTTATATAAGAATCAATCTGGAAAGACAGCATTAGATACCTCAGAACTAAGAAGAATGCCTGCCGATGAGACTGACCTTATTTAGGACAGGAAGGAAGAGAGCATTACGAATTGCCCTATTTGATCTAGTCTCTTAAATTACCGAGACCCATACATACAAAGATCTAGGTTGCGAAGTACGAGTTGGATAGACCCATTTCCTTACTAAAAGGAAGAGTTGAGTTTGATCCCTTCTATCCAAGGGATGTACGGTCAGAAGAAGATTAGCGCCTTAACTTGTGGGCTCCGAATCTTGCCTCGAAAACTAGAGGGATAAGAAAGCTAGAACGAAGTTTACTGAGCAGAAAGGTTGGCTTTTAAAGGGATCTCGGAGCTCGTAACTCGTGGGGATAGGAATTAGGGGTCCTTTCACTAGAGGCAAGGAAGGGCTCTATGAATAAGGTCTATTGCAATCATTCCTCCCTAGCTTAAGAACTAGGAAGCAACGTAAACTCCACTTCTCGCAAGCTGCGGTACACTCTATCCCAATCTCTACAAAGTTCAGTACAAAAGCAAGAGTGAAACTACGAGCTAAAAGCAGGCATGACATGAATCTGACTCCGCTCCTCTCCTTTCAGTCGAGTGACTTCGTACCTTATCCAGAGATACGAGCTACCGGCTTTTCTTACCCCTCCCCTCCTTTCGCGCACGAGGCCAGCAGGGTCAAAATAAAAAAGCTAGAAGAATTAGGAGCTTCCCTTCTCATTGATATTGGGTTAGCAGTCCTAGAGCTTGGCCTGAGCTGAGCGACTTTCCCTTTAGTGCTATGCTAAGCTCTGCTCTGTCAATAGCAGAGCGTTGTCGAGGGCTATAGTATATAGACCATTGGCATTGATCACGTAGCCACAAGCGATGGAAATCCGCTTCATGAGAAAGCCGTATGAGACCCAGGAGGGCGGAATTTCTTTACTAGTCTTTCTCTCTCTTATTTGAATCAGTCGATTCTCTTCTTATTTTTTTTCTGAAAAGTTTCGTTTCCATCTTCTCCGCAGAAAGTTCTGAGTTGATGTTCTTCCTTCAGCGAGTCTTGTTCCTTCCGTTCTTGCTGTCTAATCCCCACCTCCTGAGGGAGAATGCTCTCCGTATGCCCTTATTTTCTTCTTATTTTTTTTTTTTTATAGGCAATTCCCTAGGTAGAGATAGCGAAAGCCTTTTGCCCCATCAGATTTTTAATCCAATATCTCTAAATCTTACATTCCTGATGCCGATGCTTTGCCCCTTGCTTTGAATTGTGGGTCGGTCCTGTGAGAATCAATCTCCTTCAATCCCGAATGGGAATGAAGACAAAGAGCATTTTCCAATCCACCTGGGAGAGAAAGCTAGTCAGAAATAGAAAGCAGACCAATTTACGGACTCAGAATCCGAAATCCCTGATACCGAAGCTCTTTCTGATCCCCCAAAGGTGCTGGAAGAATAGAATCTCCTTAGTGATATTTAGCTCAACCTCGATTCCTTTGGAAATGGTGGAACTTTCTAATTCACATTCCTCCGTCGATGTTCTTTATCTCAATCTCTCTTCCGAGGGATTAAAAGAAGATTTAGCTTATCAAACCCTTGCCATGAAACCGGGAGGTCGGATGCTCTGATAAATAATGATTTTATTTAATAAACCTGGCCAGGTAAGCCCTTTTTGTATTTTATGAATGTCCAACAAAGGACATCAACCTCTTGCTCAAAGGTGCAGATGAATAAGCCCAAGAGAACGAATTGCATATTTCTTTTTCTCGATCCCAATGGTTTGAGGGGAAGTCCATTTTTCGCGCTTTAGAAAGCAAGTTGGTGGGGTTCGGAGACATGCATTCCTTTTTCTGTTATAAACCTGGCATGAAAGCCGTTTTTGAATCTGTCCTCGGACTTGGGGATTCCCCTTCTTCTTCACTTCTTCCCTTTGAGGATTGGATGCTCTAGAGGTCTCAACGAGCAAGAGGCATGGTACGAGAGTCAAATGCCACATAAATGCGAAATGGCTAGCTGCCCATTACTAAGCGAAGGCCTTTCTCGCCTGTCTTCTTGTGACCGGGTCGGGTCCATTCTTTAATAAGTCAATTTCCCACGGTCAGGTCAAGCCTAGTATATAGCTTCTAGTTCGACAAGACTAGCAAAGATGCTACCAGGCCTAGCTACCAAGGATGGGAAAGCGAAGGACAGAGAAAGTCAAGCCGTCTCTTTCTTAGATTGACGTGAAAACTCCTATTTCATTTCCCGGGTCTTACCCTACTTCTACAGCTGTAATAGCCTTATTATTTCTTCAACATCTCAAGAGCTAACCCCGAAAGTGACTCAACTACCAATCCCATCTCTGGCTCAAAATCAGACTTTATCCCCATTTTCAAGAAGTGCATTTATCATATTCAACTAAATCCTAGACTAGGGGGGTTAGTCACAATTCGTCTTGATTCCGAATTTCTTTGAGCTGAAAAGACCTTTCTTTTCTTTAGTTTAGAATCTTCGCTGATGCGTCAGTCCTTTCTTATTGCTTTATTTGAACCAGCGTAAGGAAATTCAGATCAGATCTTCCAATCGCTTATGTCAGAGCAGCGTCCTCTTCCTTCTTCCTATGGTCAAGCGCTTGTACTCCCGGTATGTCTTGTACTTGGCTTGTGAAGGGAAGAAAGAAAGGCTACATGGTATCTGACCCCGATGACATAGGGACGGTTAGGCTTGTTGGCTGGCTTATGATGGTTTCCTGTCCCAATTCAATCAACATATTCCTTTTTTTGCTCCTGCTTGGTAGCAGGCTTGTGTGCGAGCTTGGTCCGGTTTCGATTCCTAAAGCCCACGGAGAAGGGTGTGGAGCCTCGCTTTCCATGCTGCTCCCCCTGCCAGTGCGTTGGCTCCCTCTCTCGCCGCTGATTCGAATGCTGCCGTCTCAATTGCTAGTACCGGCACTCAAAGCAGCTCAGATGCTTTTTATCTTTTTTGGAACACGTGCAAATGACACTCACTCGTTAGTAGGAATGTCATATAATGACGAAATACTATGTGGGAACACAGGCTGAGATTGAGATCGGAACGGCACAGATCCAGAGCGGGACAAAACCTTCGCCTTTCTCCCATTGTTCCTTCCTCCTTCGTGCCCGATCCGGTCAGTAGGCGTCAGTGAAGTTCATGCCGTATGCTAAGAGGGGAAATGCCGACATCTAGCACATAGAAAAGCGGATTCGCTTCCTATTCCGATGAGATGTCAGTTCCTTTCGTGCAACCTGCTCTTGCATATGCCTCTTATTCCTCGTACAAAAACCTATTTCATTGCCTTAATGGCACCCCCAAAAGGCTCGATAAGGCAGATCCGTGGGAAGACGTCGAAGCGGGTTTAGAATCAATCCCATCCGCCCCAGGGACAATAAGAGGTCAATCAGGTTAATCCCTCTCGCCAAGACTAGTTGTCTTAGAAGGAGTTGCAACCTAAAGGGCTATTCCTGATCTTTCCTGTGATTCAATCGATTCCTAAGAACTTACCTTACCTCTCGCAAGGAACTTCACTTTCGTATAGTTGACTCGAATCGAATGCACTCTTAGAAGGAAGAATTGGATGTGCGCAGAGCATTCATCTAAAAACAGCATTTCCGACATTCACCATCAAAAGGGCGATCTCACACTAGCACTAGGATCTGTCTATGCTTGGACTGATTGGACGAGCATCTGCTTTTCGGCATATCGATACTTCTTCTTCCTCAGCGACTTGGAAATAGCATGATTCCACACGGGCAAGGAAAGGCAATGAATATTGTTTAGATACCCCACTCAAAGCAAGGATCGGAAGAGATGAGTTATGGCATTTCTAGGATTAGAATACGGTCCTATTGATTCAATCTTTATGCTTGGCACGGAACTCTTGTTTCGAGTGAAAGGGAGAGCAGTGGCCCGCACCGCATTCACAGGTAAATTTCCCTCTACGGGGCGGGGGTGGGAAAGTGGGCTTGAGGGTTCCCATTCACGGAGGGGGTGCAAGGCAAAAGAAAAACTCACATTGGGTTTAGGGATAATCTGACTCGAACTGATGACCACCTCCGCGTCAAGGTGACACTCTACCGCAGAGTTATATCCCTTCCCTGCCCCCCATCAAGAAATAGAACTGTCTTTTCTGTATACTTTCCCCGGTTCCGTTGCTAGCGCGGGCTTTACGCAATTGGCCGGATCATATAGATATCCCTTCAACACAACATAGGTCGTCGAAAGGGGCTCGGAGGTCTCACCAAAGCACGAAAGCCAGGATCTTTCAGAAAATGGATTCCTATTCGAAGAGTGCATAACCGCATGGATAAGCTCACACTAACCCGTCCATTTTGGTCCAATTCGGGGTTTTCCTTGGGGGTATCGGTAAGGAAAGGAAGGCCATATAGGGAAGAAAGTTGCTTTTATAGAAGTTCGAAGCATGGCATGATAAAGCCTAAGTAGGTCAAGTGCAAAAGGCTCTATGGCAATTGAGAGTTTCAACAATCAATCTAGTTCTATCCCACACCCGATTCTCACTCCTTCAATCAAGCCAGCTGAGAGGAATTGAGACTTTCAATGGTCCGCTCTTCTCTCCTCGTGATCGAAGCTGACCCCAGAAGTTGGGTATTCCTTCTTAAGAGGACACTAAACCTCCCGATCTTGCTAGCCGGGGGCTCAGTCTTTCAAGATTAAATCTTTCCCCTTCCGGTCCCAGGGAATCGCTCTTATAGTAGGAGGTTTACTATGTCCCCAACTTCTCTTTATTAAGAAACTCGGTTGTGTACTATAATTATAATAAATAGATTGTACCCTAAGCGCAGATCCCAAAGAAAGCAGTTGGCTCTTCCTACATCCATGCATAAAGAATTAGTAAGTAGGGTCCTCGAAGCCCGCCCGCCAAAGGGCTAAGTCGAGTGATTCCTCTTGTAGGGGATCGTAGCTAGCTATAGTATCACACGATTCTTTCATCTTCTTTTCACATTCATTCTCGGCCGTCTAGCTATAGGACCTCGAATCGATTATTAATACGATTCTATTTAATCCTTTATAGGTGGAAAATCGTCTACTTTATAAATAAGGCTAAGGCTTTCCTCTTTGTGAGGAATTCCCTCCAGGTTGTCGGCTTTATCGGGGTCACTCTCACTCTAAGTCCGAGCGCAGGACCCTTTTCCACAGTTACAGGACCGTTGCGACAGTTGTTGATACCGGAAAAGTTTCCCTCAGACATCTCGACCGGGAAGACCTCTTACGAGAGTTGCTTGCCTTCCACCGATTGACTGCTTCTATTCCCGTTATGCCCCTATTTGACTTCCCTATTTGCTTACGGATTTGCTTAACGAAAACTTCCCTCAGGCTGGTTATTCCTTGCTTGACAAAAGAGAAGAGTTTACTAGAAAGCACTGGAAGGGAATCGCTTTCCTATCTCTAAAAGGAAGAACGGGATTCCATCGAACGGAAAGCCTTCTTACGCCTTATTAGCGAGAGTTTTGACTGGTAGTAGTACCTCCGAGGAGCGCTTTAACAGGACTTCCGCTTACAGAAAATAGGCCTACGAAAGAAAAAAGCCTACGAGATTCACTCATAACAGAAGGGATTACCCACCTATCGTGCTAATAAGAAAAACGAGCGCCTTATTAGTTAGTCAAGTAATCAAGGTCAGTAAAGCGGGAATAAATTGACCAAGCAAAGGATACTGAAACCGATGAAGCAAACAACGGCTACCAGAAGAGCGGCATCCGTTTTCCACAGGACAGTGGCGAGAGACCCATTCTCGATAGAGGAGAGTACGACAGAAGACAGGGCCAGACGAGATATTGAAAGGCTTGAATGGACAGGTAAGGGACAGACTGATTGCACTTACCAGGCACAGGACTTATTGGCTTAAGAAGCAAGCCAAAAAAGAAGGGATTCGCTTACAGAAGTACTATCCATATTAAGAAAGGGAATATATCTATTTGAAGGAAGGTACTCGTGTACGGGAATCGAAGTGATTAGAACAGAACTGAGCTTGCCAGCCAGGAATGAAGAAGCAACGGACAGATAGACTCAAAATTTACATCCTGTATTCTATCCTTTAATTGATTGCATACCGTCTTGCTCCTGTTTACCGTACTATTAGCTGTACTTCTTTCCGAATGGTTCATTCCCTACTTACTCTATTAGGGGCATACTCAATAGTTGTCTTTCCTTTCCTGTACTTTTTGATTTCCCTATTTGATCTAGTAAGGGGGAAAGGCAGACCGCTTACCATAAACAGAAGATCGATATCGCACAGAAGGCCTGATATCGCCCTATTTGAGATACTGATTCAAGTTAGAGTACTTCCTCAGAGCGATTGAACTATCCTTTTGACTAAATAGATGCATAGAGAGGGAATCCTGAACTACAGGAAAAAAGGAGAGCTACTTGCCAGCAGAAGGAAAGGAAGAAGCAAAAGCTTTCGCATGTAGTCACTCACATTATCTGTACTTTACGTAAGCCTGTTAGTGCAGCTCAGCTGGAAGAGATTCTAAGCGAGAAGCAGTACTGAACCGGAGCCACATCGAGTTAGTTCCCCTCAAAGCCTTCTTCCGAACTTGCCAACAAGTGCTTATGAAAGCAGGTCGGTCTCTATCAAACAATCAAGCGCAAGAGACAACAGGGTCTTGAGGCAGGAAGATTGATAGACACAGAAAGAGAAGATCTAGATTTCAAAGAAGAGAAGCGAAAGCCGCTCAAATGCAAAATTGGAGGGCAGAAGCCACTCGCTTCACTAAGGGCAAGGAACAAAAACCACTCAATTCTTTGTGAAATTAAGGAGAGCAGCCAGCCCTTTCTTATTATATTAATTATTAGCGGGTAGGTTAAACTTTTTCCTGAAGCATAGATGAAATTAGAGATGAAAAAGACGCTAGCATTAGCAGAAGATCATCGATCATACTTTCTTTCCTTAGACCACTATCGAGGAAGAGAAACTCATAGCACAGATGATCCTTACCCGTGAAGGTAGTTTACTTGCTTTGGTGCCTAGTCTATAGGTCCAATCTCATCTGCTAGCGCTTATTTGTTGCTTGGTCCGGGCACATTCATCGATTTCTTTTAATTGTTCTCGGGCTATGGGCATTGGTCCACATGAATCAAGCTAATCCCTTCTTTTTCGATAGCGATATCAAGAAATGCATTCCACTTTCTCGAATGTATAAGTGGACCTCTCAAAAGTATAAGTAGACATTAGTCTTGCTGGTTCGGTCTTTTTCTTTTATTGTTTCTATGCCCACATTGACTAGTTTTAAAGCGCTGTTTAGTGACTTTCATGTCTTCTGCCTGCTACTTTAACTTTAGGAAGATTCTTACAGTCTTATATGCCTTTTTTTAGGCGTCTAGACGCCTTCCCCCAATTCTAGGATGCGTAGTAGCTCTAGTAAGTCCGTAGCTGGATCTGGATCAGGATGCGGAGTTTGAGCTGCGGGGTGAGGGAGAGATGGCTATGTCTATCCCATCCCTTCTTTGGTTCAGTCTTTGGTAGTAGGTGCGATATTGAAGGAGTTCAGGGCTAAGGGCTGGAGCTTTATTCCCACTCCCAGTAGTCTGTCTTCAGTAGTTCGCTTGGAAAGTAGTCTTTCGTAAGCAGGAGCGTAGCGCTTCGCAGGTGAAGGTGCAGGATTTGCTTCTTCCCCTTATAGCGGCTTCTGTTATTTTCACATAAATGTTATAATAAATCCTATCTCCCCCTATCTCTACTTCTGCTAACGAACGCTAGAATTGGGATATCGAGAAAGAAGGTAGACCGTAGAAGGTTCAACAAAGAAAAGCAAGAAAACGTAAGCCCAACCTATACAAGGGCTTACGTTTTTCAACTGCATCGTACCGGGAGGGGTCCGTACCTCCTTTAGATAGATAGAGCCCCGTGCTCCTAATGTAGAGCTATAACTACTGCTACCGTGGAATCCGCGATCACACATGAGTACCTCGCCTTCCAAAAAAAGCGGCTGCTAATTGGCACTAATGCTAATGGGGACCATCGATCAAGAAGGACTTCGGAGACTGCAATCAAATAAAAAATAGATATATAAATATGGAGCCAACTCTTCTAGTTGCGCCTCTAACCTTACTACGCTACCCAACCAGCTGATAAAAGGTCTAATTCAGCAGGGCTAGAGGCACGAAATGCCGATCAAACCCGTTAAAGGAAGCCTAATCAAAGCAGGCAAACAAGAAGATCTGACTGAGTTGATGATGGACCGGATCTCGAAAGGTGAGAGACTTTGATAAAGACGTATGAGAAAGGGAGGGTCGAGAGAGGCTTATTGCACGATCCACCCAACTCAGCTAAGCTAATAAATGCTGCATAAGAGAGTGGGAGGCCGGCCCCTGCCCATCTGGAGGTGCACACCCATTTAGGAACATATGCAAAGGGGTAAAGAAAGAAGTTAATGGAGAACTACCAAATCCAATAACTTTGATTTGTTCGTATCATTCTGTCATCGATCACTGCTGGGTCGGTTGGTGAGTCACCCCAAAAAAAGCATCGAGAAAGGTCAAGCATATATGTTTTATGAAATGATCAGCGGTCTCATTTATGCTATGCCCTGCATCGTGTTCGTGTGTGTTTATTGAGCTTTCTTCACTTCAGCGCCATGCGCTTTGCTTCGCTTTATAGAAGAGAGAGACCGTTGTCTTGAGAGTGAAAAGCAAGCGCAAGCGATAGAAAGGATAGTCCCTCGCGCGTTCGCGCGAACTACTAGAAAATGGTGAGATCATTAGATCATTAGTGAAAGAAGGACCAACGACGATGAAGGTTACGAAGGAGAAGGAGGAGTAGGAGGAGTCAGTCTTCTTTGAAGATCGAGGAAAAAATCGGACAATTATGCCATTCGGCAGAAGTCTTCTACAGAAGGAAAGCCTGTATCGAGTAAGTGGAGAGGAAAGATCCCCAGAGATTCTTATCTTATTCCATTCCAGTGGCTCGACCAGTAACCAATGGCGAAAACTAAAAAATCCATGGTTTCCCGGTAGAACCCCATTTCGCCCAAGTTGTTGCGGAACCGGAAAAAAGAAGCGGTTTTTCGCACAGCTTGCTCATAGTGCAGGTCCCACTTGTATATTGTATTTGGCCGAAGAAGCATCGGACAGGTTGGAGTTCTTACCTTCTTGGGACTCCATGGACCAAGATCTGCTTTCATTATATGGGCAATACCGATCTACTTTAGTAGATCATATGGATGTAAAAAAAGCTTCTGATTTTGATGAATTCGAAACATCTCTTTTCCATTTCTATTTACCTAGTTCATATCTTTGTTTCGTGTGTTCCCGGGAGGAATTCGATCTCTTCAATCTCGGGATACCACCTAAATAACTGCGGCCAAAAAGTCAAATAGGTCGGGAAGAAAGAGTCTGAGGTTGGGTCGGACGACATACATCTTGGTTGGTTCCACCACCAACTTTCTTTATGTGAGTGATTTTAACCCTTAGATTCTCCAAAAACATCTTTAGCCACTCTTTTAATGCAATTGGCCATCTTATACCACATCACAGAGGTTTCTTCCTAAAAATTCCATTTCCCTTCCTCGTTATAAAGAGAAAGTCATTTGGCATACCTGCATGGATTAGATGTCCAGATAAACCCCCCGACCTGGGAAGTCTTTCGACCTCACTCACTTGATCAGCAAATGGGAAGCTTGAAAAAGCGGCTTTTCGCTCCTCTCCTTACAGTCGAGTGGCTTTCGCTCCTTCTTCCGTAAAATAAAGCAAAACGGCTGCTGCAACTACAGGTGAAAGTGGCACGGCTCTTGTATGATGGAGAAAAAATGACCAGAATCAAAAGATAGACCAAATTCAATGGAGGATGGGGAGTATGGCTGAGATTCCAAATCTTAAGAGATTGAAAGAGTGTAGGGGACATATTCTACATCTTAATAGCCCCGTGCTTTATTAGCGCAGTGTTAGAGAAGGGAGGACCGAACAATATGACAGGGCAAGAGCTCCGCTTAGCTTAGTTAGGAAGGCAATATTTCGCGTGCTAAGGCGCGCGTAAGCATCAAAGCCCATAGCGCGATAGGAAAGAATCTTAGTCTGGGCGGCGGGCGGCGGGGAAGATAGTTCATATGATTTTTCCAAAGAATGATTCTACAATCGTACATAATACAATACAAAACCGATTTTTCGACGCGGGAAGACGGTGGAGAAATAATAACAGCAGGCATTGAGAGGACACATGCTAAATGGTCTACCTACTTCGTTACAATGGTTCCTGATGAGAACTACCTAGATGCTGCATCAAGGTTGGTTGTTAGGGATGGGGTAGAAATGTAGTTTACGTTTCAACTGGATCAGTTCGCCCGCAGGGACGAATGAAGGAACGCTTTTCTTCGGAGAGATAAATCCTGTTCCCTTCACCGCTCCGTGGGCTTCTGGGTAAACTGATGGTGGGTATCAATAGATCTCTTTTCCACCTAGGTTAAAGGGGTATGCCGCTATATATGCTACACCGAAGTATGCTCCTAGCTAAGCTACTGGCTTTGGATCTGCCTCTCGAGCACGAGGGTCGTATTCAATTCATAAGGCTATCGATCATGAAGGTTTGCCTATGGCTCTGTATCTACCTCTGTCTGCTGGTGCTTATTTTGATAAGCTGCAGGATCAACGACTGGATCAGCTGGAACTACAAAAGGCTATGGCTATGGAACTTTTTTGGATACTTAGCAAGGTGCTGGATCAACCGGCGATACTTCCTATGCCGAGAGCACCAATAGATAGCTTAGAGAACAGGTCTAGTTAATGCCCACCGGCAGTGAGCCAGGAGTAGGAATAGACAATAGGGGGGGGTTCATTTGCTCTTATCCTGTCTAGATAAGAGATTTGAAGGTCGATAAGGAGTTGGTAAGCGCATTGACTTGAGTTCTCCTCCACCGGTCTTGATGTTGGAACCAATCCACGGAATGGGGGAATAAGAAGATAAGGAAGCAGGATTCATTGGTGGTCCATTCTTCCCGGTGCCTCGATAGGCGGGAAAGAAGAAAAAACGTAGTGAAGAGAAGCGTAGGAGGCTATGGGTATAGCATACTAACGTAGGAGTGAAGCACGCTGTCTTACTCTGGAAAGCTCATCTCGGCCTTCATTAAGCAAATGGGCTTAGTCAGACCAACCGTATCGTAAGTAAGAAGAAGGGCGGTGGTCTTCCAAGAAGCGGAGATGGCGGAATAGCACGAAGCGAGAATCTTACTTTCGAGCAGCTCTTGAATAAGTAAGTGTTCCGCAAGTGTAGGTAAAGAATTATCCGACTTTCTTCTAAGAGTGGGTCTGTCTAATCAAATAAGAGATCAAACAAACTCCTCTTCTTCGAACTAGTCATTAATGGTAGGTTCATATGGGTATCCTTTTCCTTTTATGGCGAACCGAAAGGTCGTTCGTGAATATAACACGAAAGCACAGTGTTCTTAGTGTTTTCTTTACAGATATTGCCTTTCCTATGAAGATATTTGGTTGAGGTTAGAATTTGGTCATTCTCTTGAATTGACTTTGCGCTTTCACGGGCGGATCTGTCAACCATATGTTAATCGTGCGTGTTCTAAACTAGAAGCCGAATGTCGACTGCTACCTACCGGTTTGGCGGAAGAAATCGACATGAGGTAGGAAGCCGGGTAGGAGCACCCAATGACATCCGTTACATGACCACTTCATTTAGTCGTATCCGCCGGCAAAGATGGAATGTTTACAAATAACAGATGGTCAGACAGCGGTAACTGCACTGTGTGACCGGGATAGAGTCTTCCGATCGCGTAAAAGAGAAAGTTTTCATAGTCCGTAGGTCAAGTCCAATAAGAAGTTGTTTGTTTAGCCTTCGGTCTTTTAAACTAGAAATTCTATTGTGAGCCGTTATGTCACTAATACTCTCGAGTACGCAACTGAAGGAATCTCACTCTTAGCTCTTGTTTAACTGCCATGCATGTATTTGTTTAGATAAGTCTACCTAAGGTAAGACCCATGGAAAGAAGCTAACTCCAAGTACAACAAACGAAGGACAGACTAACTCACCGGATAAGACCTCAGGACCGGTCTATAAAGCCTAAAAAAAAAAAATCTACTAAATGAATCGAGTTGTGCCAAAGGAGCAAAACGGCCAGCTATTAATGGAATTCCTTGTCGGCTTTTTTTAGAATACTCGTTTGGCCGAGGGCTCCCAAACCTATACCAGAAGAGGAAGCTAAACCCGTGCTGACGAATAACTAACCCCCTTAATTCGTTGAGTAAATAGGGAAGGTATAGGTTTGCTATGAATGACCCAGTCTCGAATACTGGTAAAAATATCCGCAAAAGAACGTTCTCCCGTGCTTCCAGACATGCTGAGCTCCACATATTCATGTACAGTAAAAGGGGGGATTGATTCTGTGAAAGATAGGATCAGTAAATGGAAATTCACTGAGATTTAATCTTTGTGAGATCTTCAATAGTGGTACCGAGGGTGTCTTTAGAGTGTACCGAATCAGTATAGCTATCCTTCTTTTGACCCAGTAACGCAATTTCAATCAGTATAGAAAAGAAGTGATACAATATTTCTTTCTTTTTTTTTTTTTGCTTGTTATGTTAATGCAGAACCATGTGCCATTCAATAGGAAAATGCCTCTCCTGTAGTATAGGGTTTCTTTCCATTACTGGCTTCAGACTAGAAACTGAAGATTTGGTAAAGTGTGAGTCCGACGAGTTGGGTTCTAATAATTCATGAAAGAGATTTTCATATTCCCAAAATTGAATTAGATGCGAAATCTATAAAGCCCCTTTTCGTGGTTGTAGAAAAGGTTTTTTTGTTCGAATCCTTTCATTTTAAGGAATTGGTTGGTCGTACAATAACAAGTATTATAGTATATAGTCTTCGATAAAAGAAACAAAACAAACAATAAAATAATTGGAACAATTAATATTCGTGATGCAAGCATTGCTGTATTAGATCCAAAGGTTTTTCTTGACCTAGCTACAAGGATGGGACTCTAAAATATTGAAAGAAAAAATGTAGAACCTAAAAGGAAAAGAACATAGGAATTACTAGTCTTAGAATCGAGTTAGACCAAAATAAAGGTTTGATTTCTTCGAGCGATCGTGCGATACTTTTTTTCTTCTTATTCGAGATATTATGTGCAATTAATAAACCTACTACTGAATCTAATAAGTTAAAGTAAAGTCAAAGTGTTAGTTGGTTGTTGTTCGTTCCAAAATAGAAAATGGATTCGATACAATTTTTTTATTTTATTTATTTGAGTTCCCATATCTCGGTAATGGGGTCTGTTGATTCGTAATCACGCTCTGTAGGATTTGAACCTACGACATCGGGTTTTGGAGACCCACGTTCTACCGAACTGAACTAAGAGCGCTTTCTTATCACAGTAGATACAATTGTAAAGAAAAGGATGATTTTTGTACCTTCACTACATCTTGCATGCATCTAGTATCATTAAATTCAAAATTTGTCATGTCTTGAATCGATCTTAACCTTCGTTACTGCCCAGAGGAGAAGGTAGGGATGACAAGATTGGAACCCGTGACATTTTGTATCCAATCCAAAACAAAGACGCTACCAAGCTGCGCCACATCCCTTTCAATTGGTCTACGGTGTCATTGTAGAGAATCTCTGCCCTGTTTTCCACATCGTTATTTCCTCCATCGATATCCAATTTATCTTGCCATTTCTTCTTTTTGGTTTTTCTTTTTTTATATACTAAATATCATCCCGCCGCTCCTACCAACGCTTACTTACTTATGAGCAAAAAGGGTTAAAAAAAATCAGCCCTTTGAATAAGCGAGGCTTTCCCGATAGAAATAGTTGCATGCGAGGAGATCCCAATTCCGTGTATCCGGTTAAGCAAGCCCTGCCGCCAGCTTCCACCCAGACAAAAAACATGAGCGCCTAGCGCGAAAGGTTGCTTTACTAAATAATATAAGGCGCGTTAGCGCTTTCATTTTCAATAAGGGGCGGAGCTTGAAGAAGCGAAGCGAGCCTAGAGTAGCAGCCTATTACGTTTTTCAGGCCCCTTTACTTGATATTCAATTAGTAAAGCGCTAGCACCCCTATAGAGTAAGGGTCTTCTGCTATCAATGAAACCGAAAGCAAAAATCCAGTGCGTTTTGTATAGATCGAGACTTGTAGCTTGATTCTTTAGTCATTCCATACTGGGAAGAATTGCAGGAAATCGTTCGATTCTTCCTATTTCTCAATGATATCCGACGATCAAGACAATTCCCGTGAAACTTTTTCATTTCATAGAAGTGAATTCTTATTCTTACAAAGCAAATAGCATTTCCTATTGATTTGTCCCCTGGACTGGATCTATTCTTCTTTTTAATTATCCGTCGCTACGCTGTTCCCAAGGACTGGCAAAATCGAAATAGCGAATGAGGTAAGGACCTCTTCTCTCTGACGTAGCCAAAGTGAGAACCATTCGACCGAGGTCGAGATCTAAGCCGGTCTATAGCACAGGTGCTGCAGTGAAAGATTCCGCCGTAGCTAGATGCCTTGAAGAAAGAGCAAAAAGACTCACTTTGGGTCCATGGCTCCAGTCAAAATGGTCCTTCCCCCCCCCTTTTTAAAGAAAGCCCTGATCGTAGACCACCCTTTTGCCATTCTTTTTCCAATGAGGAGTCCGACCGATGAACCTTGGGAGCATCCCGGGCAAGATCTATGGCTTCAGCTGCGGCTAAGCGAACTACCTATTATATATATTCTTGAGAAGTGAATATGAGAGAAAAAGCTTTCACATCACATAGTGGGAGGCTGGCCTTCTCTCTTCCCAATTCTCCCAATGAGACCTCTTTCACTCACTTAGTGGACGACCCAGAGGACGTGAATAAAGCCCCCTTTTGCCTCATCCCGATCCCCCTGAAAAGAGAGTGAAGTAGCGGCTCCGCTCCCTCCTATTACTGGGGTGGAGTCGAAGCTATGGCACCAGACAGTCAAAGAGATTCCTTCCCGAACCACTCGTGTAGTCTTCTTCCTGCCTCCCAGTTAGACCCTATCTCGCTTTCCAAGTCTCATTTGAATGAGGCGCCGCCGCTACTAAATGCAACTCTCATTTCAACATTCTTTCTTCTCTATTGGAATTCCTTCTCTATCTGCCTAGAGAACCTCTCTTTCCCTACAAGGCACTAGAAGGTCGACCCCACTTTCCACACTATGTTGACTTGACTCCTGAGCCCAGCCATTCCCCGCCACTCTTTCACACTGCAGCAAGGGCTTTGTCATAAGAAGCAGCACTCTCTTGTCCACTTCGATAGCTTTCTAGAGTCTCTTTCATACATCGTTCCGGGGTTGGGGACCCCCCCTTCTGGCGGGCCTTCTTTCCTCTGCTTCCTTGTGCTTCTGAGATCGCTAGAAAGTTGCCATTGACTGATTCACCAAGCCAAGCATTGGAGCAAGCGAGGAAGACCGCTTTTTCCATCAAAAAAGTATGGGAATAGGACCCCAACTTCGAAATCAATTCCAACCTTTCGCCCGGTCGCTAACCTATCTTTTTGAGTCCCTTTGTTCGCCCTTCTTTCCTGCCAGTAGTGTAGGCGGAGGACTTTATTTACGCTATTTCGTCAAATGAGAAGTTTGCAGGCAAGGACAAAAAGACGTTCTTTCCTACTTACTATAGGTAGCTGCGTCCCCTAGAAGATCTTGGCATCAAAGATCCTTTTCCCGAAGAAAAAAAAGACCCCACCGTGGTGGAGCAGAAGGTGAGAGTACTGCCGGACTATTTTCCTACGTGTGATTGGTCCGGATTCATTTTCCTTACCAACCCCGGCTCAACCTAGCACGACCAGTACAAATGCCCTAGTTCGACTCAGGTCTCGCTATCGCTTTATGGTGGCGCCATGCAAAGGTTAGAATGAGAGTGCCCCTTGCTCCTTAGCCCTTTACCGGACTCCCCTACGTACCAGCAGACTGAAGTTATCCAGGAAAAACCTTTTAACAAAGCCATCGACTTGGTCAACGGCCCCCATTTCTTCCCAATGATCTTCCCTTTCTGTTGGGCGCTTCGTGGCCCTATCAGTCGGCTTGCCAATCAACTGACCCAGTGTCAACAGGGAGCAACCGCTATTCTCGCAACGAACGACCTGTTCCTCCTTTTATTTAAATTTTCCATTTTTGAAAGTCGTTGTCTGTTAAAGCGAGCTCCGCTATTTCAGAGAGGGGAAATGGCGTCATTCTATGATAATAGGACATGAAAATCTAACAAAAGAAAAATGGATGTGCTAAATGAACAGAGGAGAGGTAAATCAGCAAAGTCAAAGTAAGCTCCTCCCCGGAACACCATATGAAAGAGTGAATTCAACGGAGTCGGTATCATTGAGAAATAGACATCTCAGAGATAGATAGACATTTCCTTTATTAATATGTAACTTCGGGGGACTACCGCTTCTAGAATGCAACCATCGTTCTGAGAAGCAAGTAAAGGGAATGCCTTAAGCAGCGAACACAACTAATGAGTCTCATGGGCAAGATATCCTACATTCGCTGATTTTTATGTTCTATTATATGTCTTTTATAAATCGAAAAAAGTATGTTTGAAGGGGGCGTAAGCGGAGTGAAGTCAACAGATTGAATCGTCTTCTCTCGAATCGTCTTTGGATGTACGAGTCTCATAGCCCCTTGACCTCTTCTCTCAAAGAAGGCGCTGTGTGGGCAAGTCGATCAGAGTCAGAGCGGGGGGGGGAATGTTTACAGTTGTTGTAGTACGACTTTTCATTTCCTGTTCGGTCTTTCAAAAAGTAGTCAGCTGCGGGATAAGAAGCCTTTTAGTCATACTTAACTTAACATTGATTGAAGCAACTGTTGGAGAGAAGGCTCCAGTCAGACCTGCAAGCACCGGATAGTACGCAGCGGCAGTTTTCAATCATACAATGTGTACTCGTAGTCTGACTTTTAGTGGTAGTCAGCTGTCCTCGTTCTCCTCTTTTCATTGCCCTATTGAGTAAGGGTCGGTGTTTGCAAAAATGTTGAGCCGACGGGGTCAGGTACCAGTAGTGACAATGGCAAAAAAAGGGGGGGGTTGAAGAATGGGGTGTACGACTTGGCTAGTCTTCCTTGCTGGATGGAAGAACTTCGCCTTTCTTCCTCTTCCTGAAATGAAATGGATAGAAAGAGGATGCCCGGCCTAAAAGACTGGTGGAAAAAGCTCTTTTCGTTGCGTTGGTAAAGACCTTTTGTTGAACTAAGTCAGTCTGTTTTCAAAAAGAAGTTGTTTTCCTCTAATGGATTTATTTCCGTTCAAGCCATAAAAGCCCCGTAGCTATAGCTATCCAAGAGTGAAAGACTGTCGGGCGAGGGCTTGTTCTTACTGAGCGAGTTGGCTAGCATTCCTAACAAGCCTTCCGGCGATCGAAGTCAGTTTCACTCCTTTTTTCTTGATCCTTCTTCACTGCTTTCCCTAATCATTTTCTCACTGCTTGGGGCTCCTTGAGTGGTGAATGTGTCTGCGTCTTTCTTCGGTGAGCGCAGTCTCTGATGATTTATCTTTCCCTTGAGGATTTGAAGTGTAATAAGTGGGTGGTGTCAGGGCCCTTTCCTTTTACTTTAGCCTTTTAAACTCATGCTGCAGAAAGTGCGGATTTTTATTTATCTTTCTTCTTTCTTTCTCCGCCGCTTCTTTATTAAGTCTTTGTCTTGCAGGAGCGATGTCAAACCATTTTCTTCTTCCTTGAGTATAAGAGCTCGGCGAAAGTACTTATTTGATTTTTTTGTTGAAGAAGTGAGAATCGGCCTAAGGGCATCAGATCGAGTGAATCGGGGATAGTCCCATTTCCTTTTTTCTTCGGATTCCCGTATCGAGTCCTTGAGTTCTTTCTGTCGATGGAGTCAATGCGAGAAGTAGGACCCTTTCGGTAGCCTCTTAGTGAGGTGCAATGCCTTTGTCTTTGCTGCTTTTTAACAACTCTCACGCGTCAAGGGCTTATTTTCATTTCTCTTGCTTGACGAGCGAAGTGCACCATTAGTTATGGGTCACTTCCGTCGGTCTATCATTCGAAGTCTTCGCTGTCTGTGATGGGGTTGCAGGTCTGATCTTTTCTCTTCTTTCAGAAGCTAGGATTGGAAGGCCTTTCCTAATTTGTAGAAATTCCTCTATGTTTTCAAGTTATCCTTTGTATTGAGTGAAGTGACTACTCGCCTATGCTTTCTTTGTGGGTGCATCCCTTGCGAAATTCCCCTAGTCTCGGTCTTTTTCTCCTTTTAGTGTGTTCGTGTATTACTTGTACTGCTTTTCAGTGATGGCAATTAGAAAGGGTCTTTTCTTATGTTATTCTTTCTAGCTCTACCCGCGTGGAAGCCCCAGTAGCCTATCTGTAGCTTGAGGATTAAAATAAAAGTCGTTCTTGTCCGTTCTGTCTTTCTCTGAGAGCGAGGGTTGTAGGTGTAGAAGCAGTCTTGTAGCCTTTAGTCGGCTAAGAGCCATTTCGGTATTGTGCTAGTAAGGTAAGAGCAGCTGTCGATTCTGGTAGCAGAAAAAGTCTTGGATTGGTCCATTCGTTAAGCATTGGAATCGGGACATCTCTTTGCCCGCTATTCCTTCTCTTTCTGTCTATCCTCTATCATTTATCTTTTTTCTCTTAGCGAGTGAAGTTCCTCTCATAATTGATGGTTCGCTTCACGATCCTTTACTTTATTGTCTTTGTCTCTTGAATATTCGATTTCGAGTTAAGAGGTATCGGACCATCCCCTAGCCTTTATGTTGGGGCATTTGCTTTGACTTTGGTTAGAAAAACAGCTTTCCCTCCTTATTTCTTCTTTTCCGAATGAAGTGACTCACTCTTGTGTGTCAAGAAGGCTCTAAAACATTTGATTCTTGCTTTAGTTGTTGTACCAGAAAAAGAAGCAAGTGCTGACTTTTCTTTCTTCCCTGGATGAGCTGCCGTGGGTGTGGGAAGAGCCTTTTCAATTTACAATTTTCATTCTTGTTGTAAGGATTGGCAGTCTGGGAAGTGGCTTATGTGGTTGTGTTCCCATTCCCGATAGTTTCTTTAAGTCGTAGGCTTGATTTGATCTTTTGTAACTCATGAAGTGAATTTTCTTCTTGCCTTATTGCCTTGAGTTCTATTGTGGTATAAGTAAGGCATTGGGTAAGCAGCGGAGGTACGTGAAGAGGTGTCTGCGCAGTCCGGATCCTTTATTGTGGTAAGGGACATTGTCTCACCCGCTCTAATCTATCTGTCTCCTCCTTCCATAAAGGGGAAGTAAGCCCCAGGAGGGGAGAAATGAAAAAGAAAGAAAGGAATTCGCACTGAACCAACTTGCTACTTGCTGCAAGATAACTGGCAGAGAAGACCGTCTTCGCTCACCTAGATCGACATAGAAAGATTTAGCTATAATATAACTACTGCCTTCAAGCTTTAAACTGATAGACCGAGAAACCCACTTTTGATTTATAACCCCGTCTATTTGACTTCCTTATTGCCCACTTTATTACCAAAGTAAAGTCTCTTTCTTTCCTTTCCCTTTTATCTCACTTACTTAAGTAAGATAATGCTTTCAACTTTTTCCGCTGGCTTTCTTTCTAATGGGACAGTCCAGATAGCCTACTGCTCTCGTGTATAAAAAACTGCTTTCTAGTCTGATGTCCTGCAAAAGAAAAATCTCTTATTGGCTCGCTTGGATAAGAAGGCACTGGTGCATTCAATTAGGATTGGCCTGGTAAGATAGTCTATTAGGACTGCCTTAGGGGCTTACACCCTTAGACTTTCTTACGGTACAGTAAAATAGGGAAAGAAAGTGGGATCGTAAGGGATAGGTAGAAGCAAGAAAAACGACGAGAATAGATAACCCACCTTCCACTCAAACTGGAATTCAAACCCCGGAAAAAGGGGAAGGTTCTGCAACTGGTACTGGATAAGGTGAAAATCTTTCCACTGGCTGTCTTGACATCTCATCTCTAACTGTCTTGCTGGCCTGCCTCCTTATATAGGGGACTCCAAAAAGGTCAAAGCTTTCATTCCAGGAAAGAAACTGCCACTGGATTCAGAGAGAGAACTCCCAATGCCTTATAGGAAACTAGCACTGTATGTGAGGCATGAAACTCCAACTCGATCGAAGGCATAAGGAATTGCAGGATATGTAAGGTACACATATACTACTGTATAGGCTTCTCTTTATTCTGCGATTGAATAGGCAACAAAGACTACTTATCCATAGGCAACTAATAGTACTCCAACCCTGTAAATGGAAGGCAAAGCACTAGCAGGAAGGACTCCAACTCCATCTGGAATCGGATGAAACTATAAAGATGCTAATTCAAAATAGTCCAGTACAGATAAGAAAGCTGAAGCTAGCCACTAAGATGCTAACAGGCACAAGTAAGATGTAATAGATTCTCAATTCTTTGTTTGCTCACAGGAGAGATTGCCCTGTAACCTGCTATTCCTGCTGGATTGAAAGCTGATTTCGTAAGGTAAGAAAGAGTAATTTCCACTAAAACTCCAACTGGCAATGGAACTGCTGATATCCTGCCTTGCCCATTTGATCAAGACTTTCCTTCCTGCCTTAGGAAAGAAAGAGTTTAGGCCTGTTGACTCGGCTTGGAAAGAAGTCAAAACATCGACAACATAAATATGGATTCTGCAGTTGGGCTTTTTTAAGGACTCGAAATGGCTCGCAGAAACGAAAAGAGAAAGAAGCGACAAGAAGAGCTATCCTAGTGTCAACCAAGATCTATTCTATATAGCCGCCCTACCATAGAAAAAAATCCCCACCACTACCTTCACCAGCAGCAAAGGCAGAAGGTGAAAAGACTGGAACTGGTTTAGCAAAAAAGAGGGCAAAGATTGGCTCGCAAGGAAAGAGAAGGACTGGCTGGCTTACTCCTTTATTACTCGGAAAACTCCCCTTGCCTTTGCCTTCGCAGACACACATTGAGAGAGACAAGCAGAAAACGAACTCATCTGGAAATGGTTGAGCAACTCCCACTGGAGCTAGATCGAAACTAGCACTTCAATAAGCTGCTCTTAGCACGCCAACTATAAGGGTTTAGCTTTGTTCTCCAAAAACCATGGCAGGAGCTTAGCTTAGAATTGGAAACCCCTAGCCCTCCTCTGGATAGCAGAGAACCCCATCCAAGAGCACTCAAACCGACCGGAACTCACTAGCTCTTTCAAGAGGAAAAAAGCCTATTCAAAAGTCTTCCTCCCTCCCTATCCCTATACTATAGGAATATAGGAAAGAGTAAAGAGATCTATCCAGCCCACCAGGATAGCCCCACATACAGGGAAAGAAAAAAGGATATCTTTCTGTAGACCTATCCGGGAATCTCTTATCGTTAGCGTTAGCCCAGCCCAGAGAAAGAAAGAAATTTGACGAGGAAGAATAAGACTACCTTCCTCGCTAAAGCCCCAGCCCTAAGCTTTTAACCTAGCCTTAGCCTGCCCGATCCGACCTTGACCCATATGGTACTGAAACTAGATTCCAAGTAGAAGGTATGGAAGTAGATGTAGGGGATGCAAGAGAACTCCCGCTGGCAGGAAGAGACCTGGATGCCCTTATGACAAGACTAGCCCTCCCCAAAACAGAAAAAGAAAGGAGATCTTCTTCCTCAAAGAAAAGCTTTTCCGGAAACTCTCTCACAACCCTCCCCTACATTAAATCACTTACAGAAAGGTGAAAGAGACTTCTAGACAAGTTTGCTCACAGAATTGCCCACTCACTTGAGAACTTAATTTATAGTTTTCCTAATCTCCCTATCAAAGTCTTACGCGTCATTTCATCCCTAGAAATCCCATATACTGCTTGCTTTATGAAAGGCCCTATTCCGCTCTAGAAAAAACATATTCCGCCCTAGCCGCCTTTGACCTAGCGCCTTCTGCAAAAGGGGGAATTAAACTATCAACTACAGATACGAATGCTGGTACTTATACTGCTGGAGAAGACCTATAGATTGCTTTGGAAGGAAGACTTAAAAACTGCAGGGGATTAGCACGCCAAGGGAACTGGATGGAAAGTTGACAACTTAATTGCTTTTTTTAAAGGGACTGAAGGAAAGGTTACTCCTACAAAGGCTCCCACGGGATAGACGGAAAATATCAAATTCATAAGGTCTATCCCTATCCCGCCGCTCTTCTTGATCCTGATGGCTTTTCACTTTTTAGCGGATTGCTTTCTACTTTCTAACTGACTCGAAGGCATAATTCGAATTAAAAAGGATGGAAATTTGGCCTGCACCGACATCGATCGAAAGAAACTCCAACTCAAAGCTAGTAAGGGAGAAAGTAAAGGCTGTAAACTAGCACTTATATATATTTTAGGGGCTTACTTGCCTAAAATCACTACTTGCTTGCCCGGAAAAAAAGCATATGGTATAGAGAAAGAGAATAAAGAATATGATAGAGGTCCTGCAAACCCGGAGTCTTCCTTAAGAGAAAGAAATTTGTATTTTCTGCTTGCCGCCCTTGCATATACAAAAACAATTTAGCCTTGCACTACTCCAGCTGGATTGTACTACAGTGCTTGATTGACCTTTTCTGCTTTCAAACTTGCTAGCCATAGAGCCTTCCAATAGCTAATCTCTTAGCCTTGAGCTTGCTTATATTACATACAATAAAGGGTGAGTTTGTAGGATATGATATAGTTTTCTTCTTACCTAAGCATATACAGAAAGTTAGCCTTATACAATTAGATAGCTGTACCTATTAGCATATTTTCTCTTCCCTTTGCTGGGGTTGCTTAACTTAATAAGGCTAGTCTGTCTATCCTGAGTTTCCCGTTCATAATCTTTCCCAAGCTAGGGTACTGTGTAAGGTCGGGTAGTTAATTACTCAGGACCCTCCATTGATAATGCCTTCCATTTTTATAGTTCCATTGGCAGTGAAGAGGGATCTAGTTTTTGACATCTATTTCAATTTCTTCTGCCAGCTATGCTATTCCTGAGCCAGTTGCAGTGACTTTTACAGTGGGTTTCCTCGCAGCCATTGACACTTCTTCGTCTTTCCTTAATCGAGAGAGAGTTGCCTTTGCTTCGACCTGGAAGCCTGTCTCAGTAATTGGTAACACCTTATCATATTTCCAATTTCCTTGGATGCAGTTATAGCTGCTTTCGTTCTTTCTTTCATTCCTATCTTACTTAAGTGCTTCCATGGCGAGCGAATAAGAGACTTTCTATATCGATAGAAAAAATAGGTATGATCCATAGGCTCTCATATGGCTTTAATAAGAAAAGTATAAGTCTTGTAATAGGGATTTTGAATAGGGGGAATACGCTAATATGCCTTCTCTCCGAGCAAGTTCCCTTGCATCCTTTAGGCGAGTAGGCTCATCTTAGGCAAAGGGATTTTAATAAAGCTGGTTATAGGTTGCTTTCGAGGAAAAGCAAGTCTTCTCCGGGTTTACGTATAACGTATAAAGGCTTATAAGGTCTAGAGTGCCTAAAGTCTTACATTATGAAATAGAAAAGATAGATTTCATAAGCGCTCCTGTAATAGTGCCAGTCTTTCTACGTGAATCTTGGTTCCTTGGTCACCTGTCGAATCTCGTGCTTAAGCAAAGAGACAATTTCCTTATTTAGTCTCAGGGACATCTCTTGGATAAAGACTAAGAGCAATTCCGTCTTTAAGGGAATTAGGTAATAAAGGACCCACGGAGCGTAGAAGGGAGGAGTTCATACCCGGTTAGGGGATTACTGGCCCAACTTCCCTTTTTGTCTATTTCGCATAGCCGGGCTCTTTTCTAATCCCTTTTCTCTCTCTCGCAATCGGACATGTTGCGGCGTAAACGGTGATAATTTTTGTAGCGCTTGAACGGGGTTCATTTGCAAAAGTTGGGGAAGGAGCTGCTAGTGTTTTCGACAACTCAGCTCTTTGACTTGCCACATCTATTATCTAGATCCAAGCCAAGAATAAGTGAGAGCAAGCTTAAGCACAGAAATCGAATAGGCTGTTCGGGAGCTAAGAGAGATTGGCAATAAGAATACAGAGGTGCCTAGCTTTTTAACAGCAGCAAATCGGCATATCGCTATTTCTATTCTTATCTTAGGCATCCCGACATTCCAGGTCCTTCCCGTCCCGAAATTCCTTCTTCTTGATAGCATAGGGGCGCAGCGGTAAATACCGAGGAAAGAAGATAAGAAAATGGTTTTTATCCCAGGCCACGGTAGTAAGTGTTCTGTGGAGGAAGGAAGCCAGGGTGTGTATCCGCCTTGTAAGTTTTAATGCCCAAGGATGGTCCTTTGACGAGCTGAAAGAAAGTTGAAAAAAGGGCTTCCGCAAGGGAATCAGAATAGGTGACAAATGCCACAGAAGGAACAGAATA